TTATTCTTCAGATATCGTTATTGCTTCTTTTCCGAGAAAAAAAAAGATGCGTGTGCATGCAGCTGCTCCTTGCCATGTCCGTTAGGCTGAAAATTTTTCAGCCTTTGTTTTTTCCTTCTTTCAAGAAAAAGAAAATCCTATCAAAATATTTGAGCAAATATTAGAGTAAAAATACAGTATTTTTCGCCCTACTTTACAGAATCCCTTTTCTTATCTTCTGCTAAAACCATTGGCAACATGTCTATGCTTCTTGGGTCACATCCAGTACCTATTGGAAGCAAATAGCTCGGGAAATGACTGAGATCTTTGAGAGGCACCCAAGAGAGTATTTCTCTTGAGAAAACTTCTCTTTCTGTTCCCCGAATAGTAATTCTTCCTTGTAAAGCAAAACATTCTAAGGGGATCCCACTCTTACTTACTGTACTTCTGGTTAGATTTCCTTGCAGTTCCTTTCCCCATATATGCAATCCACCTGAGGGAGTTTTCTCTCTACTTAAATCAATCTTTTGTTCTTTCAAAGCTTTTAGGATTGCTGGTACTAATTCTAGAGTCTCTAAATCAAGAATGGCTAGTGAGGAAGGTAGACTAGTAAGATCTAAGGCTATGGACTGACAAGAGTCATTAGGGCAAAGCAGTTGATAGTGAGTGGGATGGAGATGAGGGGATTCAACAGCTTACGGTATCTCACCATCTCTAGTAACCAATCCATTATTCCTGTATGGTCTACCTTACCTCCAATTAGATCATTAATGGACTCTACGTTTTGTCCAATTTGGCTTAGATTAGCAGGCATAGGAAGAAGGTTCCGCATGGATCACTCCATCATGTTCTTTGAGATTGACCATATCGATATCGATATGGTCAATCTCGATAGAGTCCAGAGTGATCATTGCAGGATTTTGGATACGAAAGGAAAAATACAAGTTGGGGGGGAGATAGAACGATACCTCGTGACCCATCACAGGGGCGAACTAGTTGTAACGAGAGGATTAGCTTGAAATGGAAACTATTCGGAGGGATTCCATTCTTTCGTGCGACAACCCGAAGAGAGTCTGGAATAGGGTATTCTGGGAAATTCCAATAATGGGGTCGATTAATACACCCGACGGAATTGATGCTGGTGCACGAACAATCATAGCTACTTCGATGGAACTCTTCGAAATTGAAGTAGATGAATAAATTAATGGATTTTGTGTAGAAATTGTTGATGCGTTATCTCCCCCAGTGAACATTAATTTGATAATCTTCAGGTAGTAATAGATAGAAATAACACTTGTTATGATCCCTATCGGAACTGATGGGTACGAACCAGCCTTCCATCCATGCCAAAATAGGTAGAGTTTAGCGAAAAAACCTGCTAGTGGGGGGATACCCCCTAGAGATAGTAAACGTGGGACTAGAGAAAATGTTAAAACAGGATCCTTCATGTATAATCCCGCGTAGTCCCTGATATTATCCGTTCCGGTTCGCGAACCAAATGAAATGATACAAGCAAAAGTTCCTAGATTCATGAGTATATGAATAAACGTATAAGTTATCATGCTTGCATAGCCATTCTCGGGATCTGCAGCAATTATTCCGATCATAATATATCCCATTTGGCTTATAGAGGAATACGCTAGCATACGTTTCATGCTTGTCTGAGTCACGGCAATCAGATTTCCTGATACCATACTAAGAGTGGCTAATACTCCCAAAACCATATGCCACTCATTAGCGAGATGTGGAAAAAGAATACCGAAGAGTCGTGTAGATAAAGCTAGAGCTGCTACTTTAGAAGTCACGGAAAAGAAAGCAACGACTGGTGTAGGAGAGTCAGAGTCGGAAAGAAGATTCTCGGTCTTCCCGCTCATTCAGAACCGTGCATGAAGTTCTTACTTCACACGGCTCCTGGTTTAGGTGTTGAACTGTTGTTGCTCCCAGAACCTCCCTCGCGTCTGTTTCGAATCTACTCTTCCCTAGAGTAGTCAGTAGTAGTACGAATTGTTAACTTCTCGAGGAATCCCTTATCGTATTCATTTCTTGATCCACTTTTTGAATGGGTTGTTGTCCTTGCAACGATCTTTCAGTACTTGATAGCGGACCCAAAGTGGTTCTAGGTAATATTTACGTGCATAGTCAGAAATCCTTGTGGAATTTCCGTGACTGATCCGAGTAGGAATTAGGAAATTAGTAGCATCCATGGCTGAACGGTCAAAGCACCCAACTCATAATTGGCGAATTCGCAGGTTCAACTCCTGTTGGATGCAAAAAATTGGAAACTAATTAATAAGGAAAAATCTGATTCGATGGGGACTATACAGGAAGGATAAAGCAGAGTGAATACTTAAAAAAAGAGCTTGATCCATCATATTGAAATAGAAATGGAGGAAGAAACATTATGGATGGGATAAAGGATCAAGTACTTACTGGAAAAAGCATTCGTTTGTTACGAAACAACCAATATACTTTTGAAGTCGATGCGGAATTGACCAAACCTAAAGTGAAAGATTGGATTGAACGATTCTTCAGAGTTAAAGTGAAGGGTATGAATAGCTATTGATTACCAAATAAGAAGAAAAAAAAAAAATCATTGGAATCCTTTGATTCTCGCAAAAGAATGATAATTACCCTTCAAGAAAACTATTCTATTCCATTTTTCTTGGATGATTAAATACTGACCTGGAAGCATCAATCTACTAAATAGGAAAAGGAAGGGAAAGCATGGTTATCTGACTATATGAGGCTTACACTCCTGGTACACGCAACCGATCTGTTTTCGACTTCGAGGAATTAATTGACAGAAAACCCTGTAAGCAATTAACTCGTGGTAGACGTTCAGGAGGTGGTCGTAATAACAGGGGGATCATTACTAGTAGGCATAGGGGAGGTGGTCACAAACGTTTATATCGAGAAATTGACTTTCGACGAGATAAAACGAATATTATTGGTAAAGTGACAAGTATTGAGTATGACCCAAATCGTAATGCATATATATGTCTAATCGGTTATGCGGATGGAGAAAGAAGATATATCTTGCATACTTGGGGGGTAAAGGTTGGAGATACTATAACATCCGGATCAGAAGCATCTATTTCTAACGGGAATGCCCTACCCTTGAGTGCGACTTGAATAATTGATTTGCGTTTCTGAACATCAGGCCAATAATGAATTGGTAACCTATCACCGATTCAAAGATTTGAAATATATATACAAGAATGAAACTCGATGGGGAAACCACAGAGTGGGTGTAGCGGGTGATCAGGTTCAATAAAATCTTGATATTTATTAACCTGTAGTGAAAAGATAATATGGAAAAAGATAAACAATCTTGAATCCTGAAAAACTAGATGGGCATTCCTCACTTATCACGGACGAGACATGTAAAGAAAAAAAAATAACTCATCACATTCGATGTGACGGTCAAGGACAACATCGAAGAAATCCGTGTTGAGACGCTAAAAAATGGATTTTCACAAGATATTTGTCAAATACGCGTGCAAAACATCTCCTAAGTTATCCGTAACATTTAGTAATGTTAGCGCGAGTCAATGAATTCATTAACCTGTTGCTAAACCGAGTGAAAGAAAGCCAGGTGCCGGTAAAAAAACCGAGGGTACATATAAACAAAGACGACTCTTATTTGGGGATTTCATTTAGTCCACAACTACTCTCTTACGATGTATTTGGAAAAAATACAAAGAATCTCGTACTTTGTATCCAGAAAGCTGTATGCTTCGAAAGGAGCTTGTACAGTTTGGGAAGAGGCTTTCGATTTCTTCTAGTTCTTTACTCAAGAAAAGAAACCTACTTCAGCCAAAATCCCTTTAGGGACGATTGTTCATAATGTGGAAACAATACCTGGCAGAGGAGGACGATTAGTCAGGGCAGCTGGTGCTGTAGCAAAAATCATTGCAAAGGAAGGTTGGTTGGCTACATTAAAATTGCCCTCTGGAGAAGTTCGTTTAATATCTCAAAATTGTTTAGCAACTATTGGTCGAGTTGGAAACATTGATACTAATAACGAGGGCTTAGGAAAAGCTGGATCTAAGCGTTGGTTGGGTAAACGACCAACGGTGAGGGGCACGGCCATGAATCCCACAGATCATCCCCACGGGGGGGGGGAGGGTAGAACACCCATCGGCAGAAAGAAACCGTTAACACCCTGGGGCTGCGCTGCACTAGGGAAAAAAAGCAGAAAGGTTAAGAGATATAGTAATCCACTTATTCTTCGTCGACGTAAGATTAATTGATTGATAATGGGATATAGGAAGAGGTAATTCATTATGGTACGTTCGCTAAAAAAAGGTCCTTTTGTAGCTAATCATTCGATAAGAACCATTAAGAATCTGAATCTGCGAAGGGAGAAGAGAGTTATAATAACCTGGTCCCGCGCTTCTTCAGTGGTACCTACAATGATTGGTCATACTATTGCCGTTCACAATGGGCGGGAACATCTGCCCATTTATGTAACTGACCGAATGGTAGGTCACAAATTGGGAGAATTCGTACCTACTAGAAGCTTTCGAGGTCATTCCAAGAATGATAGAGGATCTCGTCGATAATAGAGGAATTTTGTCTTACGGAAACCAAGTACAAGTCAGAAATAGAAGCAAAAGCTTCGTTGAGAAATATTCGTATGTCAGCTAATAAGGTCCGACGGGTATCGGATCGCATTAAGGGTTGTTCGTATGAACAAGCACTCATATTACTCGAATTCATGCCTTACAAAGCTTGTTACTCTATACTACAATTAGTTCTTTCTGCAGCCGCAAATGTAAACCGCAATAACAATGTTCAACTGAGCAAATCGAGTTTATTTATTGGTGAAGCATGGGTAGATGGTGCCACTCGTTTAAAGAGGTTTCAACCTCGAGCTCAGGGACGTGGTTACCCAATACGAAAACCAGGTTGTCATGTGACAATTAAATCAATTTTTAAGATTTCCGAAAATAAGGAAAATCAAATAGTTGATATTAATGAATTAATAAATTGAAAAGATATATTTGAGAAATTCATAGAAAATTCTAGGAGAATCACTATGGGACGAAAGATTCATCCACTCGGTTTTTGACTTGGCGTAAATCAGGAACATTATTCCCATTGGTTTGCAAGATCAAAAGATTATTTTAAACTTCTTGAGGAGGACAAAAAAATACGTGGCTGTATCGAGAAGTATATGGAAAAGCATATAAAAAGTCCTTCGAATCATGGTGGAGTTGGGCGCATAAAAATCCAAAGAAAAACGGATCTCATTCAGATTGAAATATCCACCGGATTTCCTGATCTATTCATTGAAGAACAAAGTTTAGGAGTTGATCAATTAAAACTTGATATAGGAAAACTTTTAAGTTCTGATAGTCAAAGAATTCGAGTAACTCTGAAAAGTATTGATCAACCCTATGGGGAACCGAAAATCCTGGCAGAGTTCATTGCATCACAACCAAAAAATAGAGTAGCTTTTCGAAGGACTATGAAAAAAGCTATTGAACTGGTTGGTGGAACCAGTAACAAGGGTGTCAAAATACAAATTGCGGGACGTCTGAACGGTAGCGAAATGGCTCGTACGGAATGGACCAGAGAAGGCAGAGTCCCTCTACAAACCCTCAGGGCCTGCATTGATTATTGTTACTACCCGGCTCAAACGATTTACGGAGTTTTAGGAATAAAGGTACGGATATTTCGAGATGCGAGATGATTCCTCTTCCTCCCTTCTTTCTCCTTATGGAGTTACTTCAATTTTTTTGCAACCTCTAAAATGTTTTGATATATACGTATATATTGAATGATCTAATTTTTTAGGGAATCTAAAAACCTATTTTGTATTCCATTCTATTTTTCCAAAAAAACGAATACTAAAAGGAATTCTCGCTATGCTTAGTGTGCGACTCGCCAAAGTAGGTTCTTTTTACCCAACTAAGGAATCCGGCTTATCATTTTATTGATACTCAATTTATTGTTCACGGGGGGAGTTTTTTTTTCCTCCGAAGCGGAACATTGTATAGATTCTGGTCAATATGTGGGAAAAAAAAATAAAAAAAAAGCAGATTAATTTTTCTGTTTAATCGTATGGTTAACAATTCAACCCTTGTAAGGTGATGTGTTATAGCGTGATAACAAGAACGGAATACTAAAAACATCAATTAATACTGTTTCAGGTTATTCATGAGGAGCTGCGAGTTGATGAACACCGATGAAAACGACTCGATAAATAAAGTATTAATAAGCTTCATTGCAGAGGGAGGGAACCTAAACGTTAGTAGAAAAGACTACGGAAACGATAGGACTTACAAATTGGTTGGTATTATCTATTGCCGACCTGTGGGCGGGATGGCGAAAGAAACTTATGCTCAATTGAATAGAATCTTGAAAAATGAAAATTTTGTGTTTTTTTTTGATTCGACTAGGAAAACGAGATAGAGTCCATTTTCGCCCGTGAATTTTTCTTTTCGCTTTCAAATAACGGGGAATTCGCAAAGATGGTGAATGACAAAACATTTAGGGAAACAAATGGTTAAAAAATTTTTATTTTTTAGTCCAATGCTTGTCTATCAAAGCATAAAAATGTTTTACTTTGGGTATTTGGTAACAAAGCGAAATAGGAAACACGAGTAGCCGTATGGTAGGAAATTTCCACGTTCGGTTTTGCATCAGAGATGAGACTATTTCGTCGCCGTCGACTGTAACCCCAAGAGAACCAAATTTCGTAAACAGCATCGAGGAAGATTGAAAGGAACTTCTAGCCGCGGCAATATTGTCTCCTTCGGAAAATTTGCTCTCCAAGCTCTTGAACCCGCATGGATCACAGCCCGACAGATAGAAGCAGGTAGGAGAGCAATCACTCGTTATGCTCGACGCGGCGGTAAATTGTGGATACGAATATATCCTGATAAACCAGTCACCATGAGACCCGCCGAAACCCGTATGGGATCCGGTAAGGGATCTCCCGAGTATTGGGTCTCTGTGGTAAAGCCGGGCCGAATACTTCATGAAATTGGAGGAGTATCCGCAAATGTGGCCAAAGCCGCGATGACAATCGCTTCCTATAAGATACCCATACGTACACGAATAGTTATTAGGTCGGAATTCTGATGATCGATACATAGTTGACTTGATCTTTGTCATTATGTAGAGAGTTTGGAGACTGGGAAATAAAAGAAAAGGGAAAAAAGAAAAATTCTGAAACTCTAAAAAATTAAAGTTTCAGAATTTTTCTTTTATGTACCAATAATCTGTAAGACTATTTCAATCAGTAAGTCTTAATCCTTCCATTGACTCGTGAGATTAAAGAAAGAATAAGTAAGTACTGGTGAGAGAGAAATAAAAAAAGGAAGGGGGACCAAAAAAAGAAACTCTAAATAGAGTGGTAGCAATATAGTGAAACGACAATTGATAGAAAGAAATATATATATATATATATTTCTTTTCAAGATAATATTAAATTTTGATGTTATCCACCCGTATTTATGGATTCCGCATGTATGGACAAGAGAAAAGCGGGTGGGTATGCTATATCCTATTTTTGATCAACGAATGATTCAATCTCAAAGTTACTTAAACGTAGCCGACAACAGTGGTGCCCGAAAACTAATGTGTATCCGAATATTAGGAGCTAGTGACCGTAAATACGCAACTATTGGTGATACCATAGTGGCCGTGGTCAAGGAAGCTGTCCCCAATATGCCTCTCAAAAAATCGGAAGTTGTTAGGGCAGTGGTAGTTCGTACTCGTAGAGAGTTAAAACGCAGAAACGGAATGGTTATAAAATTTGATGATAATGCAGCGGTTGTTGTCAATCAGGAGGGTAATCCAAAAGGAACGAGGGTCTTTGGGCCAGTAGCTAGAGAATCAAAAGAATATGGTCTTACTAGAATAGTTTCACTAGCTCCCGAAGTGTTGTAACCGAAACAAAAAGTAAGAATAATGAAGTGTTTAATAAATGAGAATTAAGAATTCAATGAATTCATTACTTCTCTATAATTTCAAAACAAAAGTATTAGGTGCATTAATATAAAGCAGGTAGATTAAAACTTAGTAAGATGTGTAAAAATAGATAAATTAATCCTGTTTGTTCATAGTTTTGTTAATACTAAAGAGAACTCTTGTCTTTCACTTCTCTTTCTTTTGCTGTATTGTTGTAATACATAAGATCTTCTCGGATTCATTCATTATAGCGCTGGAACCAATTGATTAAATCTGAAGAATTGGTGATCAGGAACATAATACAAGACGAGTCTTGATTCATGAACATGAGAAAAATCTTAGGTAGGATTCATCTCAGTGAATGAAAATAACAAATTGGAATCCCTTCTGAGAATAAATAACTATTGATTGATATGCTACGAATAACGATATAATCTCTACCGCAATCACCACTATCCGAAATGGAAATATGAGGAAAAGTCCAGTGATTAGGATACCCGCTACAGGGACGACGAGAGGTATTGGACGGGTTCTGCCAGAGGAAGGTTTTGTCAAAAGCATATCGGAACACAAAGAAAATCAACAATATTTTTTAGATATAGGTCTTAAATACAGAGGTAGGAAGAGAAGACCTTATATAACAGCTATCCAACGCATTAGTAAACCTGGATTAAGAGTCTATTCGGATCACCGGAGGATCCCGAGAATTTTGGGTGGTATGGGAATCGCGATTTCATCAACATCCCGTGGAATTATGACAGACCGGGATGCTAGACAGAAAAAAATTGGTGGAGAAATAGTGTGTTGTGTTTATTGATGAAATGAATTTCTTTGATAAAGTGTTTGCGTGAGCGTACCACCCCCCCCCTCTTCCTAAGAAAAAACGTATATATCTTTTCTCATAAAGGTTTTGGGAATATGCAACGATTCAATAGAAATACCGAAGTTGAAAATACCGAAATAAAAGAAGGATTACTTCTAAATGATGAAAAAACAAGACCTGATTGATATGGAAGGGACAGTCACGGAATCACTCCCCAATGCGATGTTTCGAGTATGTTCAGACAATGGATGTCAAGTCTTAACTCACATATCAGGAAGAATCCGACGTAATTACATAAGAATACCGCCGGGAGATAGAGCGAGGGTTGAATTAAGTCCTTATGATCTTACCAAGGGACGAATCACGTATCGCCTCAAGAATAAGCAAATAAACGATACTTAAATTGAATTTTGACTATTCAATGTTTATTAAGTTTTCAATCAATAGATTTTCTTTTTTTCTGATCGTGGGGAAGCAAAAGGAAGGGTTGGGGCATCCATCAAATAAGAGAGGCTTGCCTGGTTCATAACACGAACTTACCAAATCAATCTGGAGTTACAGATATGAAAATTCGCGCCTCTATTCGAAAAATATGTGAAAAATGTCGATTGATCCGTAGACGGAGACAGATTATGGTGATATGTTTTAACCCGAGGCACAAACAGAGGCAGGGGTGACAATTGGCGCACCGGACAAGAATTGTAATAAGCTGGGGTAATCAATTCATCATGAATAATCAACTAAATATGACGAAATATCAAAAGAAGAATCGTTCACGGAAGGGGAAGCGCGGCCTACCCAAAGGAATTTTTCATATTCACGCAGGCTTTAATAATACCATCGTTACTGTTACGGATGTTCGAGGACAAGTCGCCCTTTGGTGCTCGGCGGGTGTTTCTGGATTCAAAGGCACACGAAAGGGTACACCATTTGCCGCTCAGACGGCAACCGAAAATGTCATCCAATCATCGATCGATCGGGGTGTTAAACAAGCGGAAGTAATGATAAGTGGACCCGGTCCGGGAAGGGACACGGCTCTACGAGCTATTCGTCGAAGCGGTATAACCCTTAGTTTCGTCCGTGATGTGACCCCAATGCCCCATAACGGATGCAGACCTCCAAAAAAAAGACGTGTCTGATTTTTGAGTATGTCATTAAACAGGGAAGAATTTCAGTATGATGAAAAATGGAATCTTGATTTATGATCAAACAGTACAATGTAAATGTGTCGAATCCAAAATAGAAACTGATCGTCTTTATTATAGCCGCTTCGCTATATCCCCCTTCAAACGTGGACAGGCTGGTATTGTGGGAATTGCAATGCGTAAGGCTTCGCTGGGGGAAGTAGAAGGCACAAGTATAACATACGCCAAATTCAGGGAAGCGATGCACGAGTATTCTACTATAACGGGTATTTAAGAGACAATTCATGGTATTTTAATTAATCTGAAAGAAACTGTATTTAGAAGCGATTCTCGTGATATTCAAAAGGCTTCTTTATCTGTAACTGGTCCCAAAAAGGTCACTGCTGGGGATATCCTATTACCACCCACCGTGCGGGTGGTTGATCATTCGCAATACATAGCAACTGTTACCCAACCAGTTTCTCCAAATATTGATTTAATAATTGAAAAAGGTTACGGATATCAAATAAATAACTCTGAGGGATATAAGAGTGGCGAATTTCCCATTGATGCCATATTTACGCCTGTCCGAAACGCAAGTCATAGTATACATCCATTTGAAAGTCCTAAAGAAGTTGGGGAAATATCATTCATTGAAACATGGACCGATGGTAGTATGACCCCAAGTGAAGCACTTTGTGAGGCTTCCAAAAATCTTATAGATTTATTTGATCCCTTTCTGCAAATGAAACGAGATGCTAATTGTTTTGAAAACAATGATATCCTTTTGGGCTGCACAAGACCATCTTCTTCTCATTGGAACGACATGGATAAATCAGCGAGGGAAGCTACATCGAAGAATACATTCATTGATCAATTAGAATTACCTGCTAGAGTCTATCATTGTCTCAAAAGATCCAATATAAATACAGTTCTAGATTTATTAGATTATACTCAGGAGGATTTGCAAAAAATTAAAAGTTTCGGAAAGAGATCCGTTGATCAAATTGTGAAATTATTGTGGGAACGTTTTTCGATCGAATTGCCTAGTAAAAGGTTATAGGAAAAGAATAAGTGATTGTCAAATCAGGAATATTCTCAACTAGTAAAAAATAGTTTTTGCGCTTCTGAGGGTTTAATCAATGAATGATCACGAAAGAGATAAGATGAAAAATTAATTTAGTCCAATTCGAGAATTAGAATTTTCTAAGGAAAAAGAATTAGTTTTTTTAAGAAATCTAGAGAGTTCGTGTACTAGAACAAGAACTCTCTAGACTGTTGTGAATAGAATCACTTACTTGTTGTGCGCGACACGACAGAAGAACTCCCAATTCTTGCTAGATTCATTTCAAAAGAGTCCCAGAGTTAAAGACCTATCGATGGGTAGAGTTGCTCCAATCCCTGGCCAAACAGCTACTGCAGTACCGATCGCAAAAACCGTCGTGGCGACCGGGCGTCGAAACGGATTTTGAAACCTATTTACGTTTTCTATGAAAGGAACGGTCAACGAGCCCGCCGGTACGGACGCCATTAAGAGGACTCCCAATAATTTATTGGGAACTGTACGAAGTATTTGAAAGACAGGGAAAAAGTACCATTCGGGTAATATTTCCAATGGAGTCGCAAAAGGATTTGCTGGTTCACCAATCATTGACGGTTCCGGAACCGCAAGACCCACAGTACATGCAAACGTTCCTGAAATGACTACTGGAAAAATATATAATGGGTCGTTAGGCCAGGCGGGTTCTCCGTAATAATTGTGGCCCATTCCCTTCGCTAATTTTGCTCTCAAAACAGGATCATTAAGGTCAGGTTTTTTTGTTATTGGGATAGAGTTTCTACTCCCCCTCGAGAATCGGACGTGGAAATTTCTTCCCACCCGGCTCAAGCGATTCCTTGTGAACTTTGAGATCTATTGCAAGAGATATCAATCAAGAAAAATCAGTTGAGAACCTCGATAGTTTTTATTTTTTTTTATCAATAGTTCTCAGTACCGATTGCAAAAAAAACTAATGAGTAGATCATAGTGAAGAATCGTAAGGAATGGCTTATTATCCGAGTCAGCCTAGCTAGAAATTTATCTGCAAAGCTTATAGGATGATCTTATATCCCATACATACATTAACCTTCTTCCGAAATCAACAATACTTTCGGTAGGTAGAGTCAGTATAGAGTTTTACCTCGTTAAAGATTTAGCTAAATTTTTCTTTAGATCGTTTTTTTACTCCGATAGCGGATTCTACGAGTAACAAATAATGCCAAATGCAAGGAAAATGATTGCATTTAAAAACCATCTGTGAAACCTCACGAAAATTACAAGAAAAATGAGGGATAGGGTTTGACGAAGCCTGAAAAATTGGGTTCGATCATGGGAAAAACTCTCTGGGAACCTCTTAAAAAAAGAAAGAGTTTTCTTTGTATCCAAGTTTTGATCCCTACTTACAGGATTAGGAAAAACTGGTGGAGAGTCACACGCTTTGTTGTGGCAGCGCTCAAGGGGATAACTGCATAGCCTATGTTTTGGAACGAGTCACACACTCCCATAATCCAATCCTTTTCTATCAAACGCTACAATTTGATTACCCAAGAATTTCAACGATTTAATTGGGATAATACTATGATCCACTAGAGAATCTATCATCTGTCTCAATGCCAGAAACTAGTAGCAATAAAATAGTTTTCTTTTTGAAGAAAGGTTATTTATTCAAAAAAATATTCCTTCTTAGTTATTTCCTCATTAAACACTAATAAGTTCTTATTGTTATAAGGGACCCGAAATGCCCTGCTTACGGATCATCAAGGAGTGCATCAACATGGAAACAGCGGTGAGAAGGGGTAATACAAAAGTGTGTAAACTATAGAAACGAGTTAATGTAGATTGACCCACACTAGCACTCCCCCTTAGTAACTCCACCAATGGAGATCCTATGATAGGAATAGCCTCGGGTACACCGGTTACGATTTTAACCGCCCAATAACCTATTTGATCCCAGGGTAAGGAATATCCGGTTACGCCAAAGGATACAGTTGATACGGCTGGAATCACGCCAGTAACCCAAGTAAGTTCACGAGGTTTTTTGAAACCACCCGTGAGATAGACACGAAACACATGCGAGATCATCATTAGGACCATCATACTTGCCGACCAACGATGTATGGACCGAATAAGCCATCCGAAATTTACTTCAGTCATAATATATTGAACCGACGAGAAAGCTTCTGTAACTGTGGGTCGGTAATAGAAAGTCATAGCAAAACCAGTCGCTACTTGGACCAAAAAACATGTCAATGTGATTCCTCCTAAACAGTAGAATATGTTTACATGGGGAGGAACATATTTACTCGTAATATCATCGGCAATCGCCTGAATCTCGAGACGCTCTTCAAACCAATCGTATACTTTATCAAGATGGGTAGACTTCTTTTTTTTTTGACTCCCCCTCTAAAAACTGTACGTGAGGGTCTACCCTCATACAGCTTAGACAAAAATGCTTACTAAAGTTTTCGTTCCACGGGTCAGATTACCACCCCGTTTTCTACAGAAGCAAACGAAAAGGAACTGACTGATTCGAGAAATTCGAGTTTGCTTTACAAATCTATAACATAGATTGTTGCTTGAACCAGTCAAAAATGCTGCTGGAATATATTTTGTCTCGATCCCACGTAAGCCTTCTTTGTCCGAAACAAAAAGAGAATTTTGCAGCATCTTGGGAAATCTTTTCGTCCTATCCATCAAATTATCCCCTACTTGTTGGATGGAATAAAAAAAAATAGGGTTTATCTCGTTCCAATCTTCTATCTCGGGCTTATATGAACCTCAGATCCCTACTGTACGCGACGAATTTTTTTCCTACATCATTCAAGAAGATTTGATGAGTAGCAATTCTTCTTCGTTACCGATTCATAAAACAGCAAAAGTCGCAGGAGAGGAACGTAATTGCCGCTGATTCTTTCAAAAAGAAAATGAAAGTTATCACATCGGATCATCGATCTATAAAAAGTTCCTTCAGTTTCCCAATTACGGGTTACTTTCTCCTACTTGTCAAAATTAGTCCCTATAATAGATTCTCATGAATTAACCCTAGTTAAGCCATTGGTTTGTTGGAGAAAAAAGTTCTCGCGCTCTAGATGCTAATTTTTTATTCGACTGCTATCCAGCGAGATAATCAGTATGTTTTCCGAAAAAATAGACGGTCTATCTGCTGAAGAAGATCAGTTATAGCGAGTCACACACCCGTATTATCAAAATCATTGGAAAAGGAAATCGCACGATTAAGCTACCTATTCTTATTGAAAAATCTGTTCCCAAATTATCGTCTGGCTCGTCAGAAATAGGGGTCCGATCCTTCGTCTTTACCAACTTATTGGAATGCCATCCAAAAGAACGGAAGAATTGTAAATTTCTAAAATAATAGCTAAGAATACTGCAAATAGAGCCATGAAGAATCCCATGAGGGGAGTAGTTCCCCAACCGGGGGCAACCTTACCATATTCTGAATTGAGCGGTTTCAAAAAAATACCTAAACCGCTAATTTTAGGCTTGCCTCTAGGAGTTTCGTCGATAATCTTTGCAGCCATAGCTTTTTTCTCTTAATTGATTGATAATCGCTGACTTTGTATACTATTATGTCAAAATGAATCCTTATTTATTGGACTATCTAGCAACGGAAACCGCAACTTTGGTCACTATTTTTATATCCTGCTCACTAGTCAGTTTCACAGGTTATGCTTTGTACACCGCCTCTGGTCAACCTTCCGTGGAACCTAGAGATCCTTTTGACGAACATGAAGATTAATTAAATCGGGAGACCTTCCCAGAGAAGAATATTAGGGATGGTCTCCGATTGATTTTGTTTCCCATATTGCAATGGCGATCGCAAAACCAAGTTGTTTATCTGAAAGAGACATCAATTTTTTGTAACTCCTACTTTCCTTTACTAGGAACTTTTGGTGGTTCACGGAAAGATATGGCGAAAAATATTATACCCAAAGTGGAGACCAACAGAAATGTATGGACCAATGCTTCCATGGATTCAATCGTGGGATAAGATTATGGAAATAACTTTCGTACTAGTGAAAGAAAAAATCGGTTCTTTCTTTGTTATTCGCCAATGTATCGTAGATTTTTTCTTCGTTTTCATCGTGTTTCCCGATCGAACAGATTACCATAACTCATCCAAAGGAATGGGTTCATTTGAACGAGTCTGCATATGCCAATCAACAGCTTATATCCAAAAATGTCATTAATCCGATCAGTGAAGACCTAGAAAATGAAATACAATTGATGAAAAAGGCGCGGGGAAGGGAAAAAAAAGAGATTTTTAAACAATTTGTCTCTTTGTAGTTGGATCCCCCAATTTTTGAAATGCTCCAAACTCAACTTGAGCATCTAGGTCGGGATCAATACCAGCGAAAACGTCTCTAAATAGAGTTCTTGCACCGTGCCAAATGTGCCCGAAGAAAAAAATCAGCGCGAACGTGGCATGACCAAAAGTGAACCACCCCCGCGGGCTACTCCTAAAAACACCATCCGATTTAAGAGTGGCCCGATCAAACTCAAAAATCTCGCCCAGTTGGGCACGTCTGGCATATTTCTTAACCGTAGCAGGATCACTGAAGGTAGCACCGTCCAGCTCACCGCCGTAAAACTCAACAGTTACACCCACTTGTTCAACACTATATTTTGATTCCGCCCGCCTGAATGGAACATCGGCTCTCACAACACCTTCCCCATCTACTAGAACTACCGGGAATGTTTCAAAAAACGTTGGCATACGTCGTACAAACAATTCGTGACCTTCCCTATCTTTGAAGCTGGCGTGACCTAGCCAACCAACGGCTATTCCGTCACCATTGTCCATTGCACCTGCTCTGAACAAACCACCCTTAGCGGGATTATTACCAATATAATCGTAAAAAGCTAATTTTTCGGGAATCTTAGACCAGGCTTCCGATAAGCTTAAGTTTTCGGACCTACTGGCACGAATTCGCCTATCTATTTCTTGCTGAAAATATCCTTGATCCCATTGGTAGCGAGTGGGACCAAATAATTCGATGGGAGTAGCGGCAGAACCGTACCACATGGTTCCGGAAACTACGAAAGCAGCGAAAAACACAGCGGCTATGCTACTGGACAAAACGGTTTCAACATTCCCCATTCGTAAAGCTTTGTATAATCGTTGAGGTGGCCGAACACTGAGATGGAATAGACCGGCTAATATGCCTAACACACCCGCTGCGATGTGGTGAGAGGCTATTCCTCCAGGAACGAATGCGTCGAAACCCTCGGCTCCCCAAGACGGGTCTACAGGTTGTACCTTTCCTGTTAATCCGTAGGGATCTGATACCCAGATACCGGGACCAAATAGACCAGTTACGTGAAATGCCCCAAAAGCAAAACAGAGCACTCCCGACAAGAAGAGATGAATACCAAATATTTTGGGTAAATCTAAGGAGGGTTTTCCCGTACGATCGTCGCGGAATAGGTCCAAATCCCAATAAACCCAATGCCAGATAGAAGCTAGAAATAATAAACCGGACAGTACGATGTGAGCTGCCGCTACACCCTCATAGCTCCAGATACCTGCATCGGTTACAGTGTCTCCAGTAATGCCCCAACCTCCCCATGACTTTGTAATTCCAATGCGTGTCATAAATGGTATAACAAACATACCCTGTCTCCACATCGGATCAAGAACCGGGTCGGATGGATCAAAAACCGCTAATTCGTAGAGAGCCATTGAACCGGCCCAACCGGAAACTAAAGCAGTGTGCATTAAATGCACAGAAATTAGACGACCGGGATCATTTAGTACAACAGTGTGAACACGATACCAAGGCAAACCCATGGAAAACCCCTTTTTGTTTGGAGATAAATGAACGCCGTGCAACTTTCTTGCGTTGTAGGCTTGCGCCACGGATATACGTAGGAATGAAAGAAGAACAAAGAATTGACGAATACTACTTATTCGATTTGGAATCGAGATCCAGTTAGGCACAGGTATAGACGGAAAACGACCCCGAATCTGCAGGAATTCGGGCGGGTTGCAGCAATAGCCAAACCTCCTTATTCTTGTTCTTCCAACGAGAATAAATCCATGAATATTTTACCATTAACATGCTTTATGTAACAATGCGGAGATTGTTTGCATATCCGCAGCACAAAATTATCCGGATTCCTAACTGTTTAAGCATTTCCAGCAAAGTACACTTCAATCCTTTGATTTTGGATCCGATTCTGGCAGGGTATGTTACAATGGAGCATACACCCCAATTCTATCTGGATCTCACGTTTTCGTTCCAGAGATAAATATAAATTCTTGATTATTAGTCCATGCCAATTGGTGTTCCAAAAGTGCCCTTTCGTCTACCTGGGGAAGAGGACGCAGTTTGGGTAGACGTGTAGAACAACTAATTGATTAAAGCTGAACTAACACACTTCTTTTTTATTACTTAGCGTATGATCGGCATGTCAAAATGTCTTTGGACCATTCAGAATCAACCAGTTTTTGAAGCAAAAACTTAGCGAGATATTCACTTCTGAATCATTTTTGAATCCACGGCTAATGGAGACTAACAGATTGTCCAGGCTTCGTTCGTTAATTCCGCAGAATCTATAATAACGAGATAAAGTACTCTAAAATGAATAGATACAAATAGTGGAATCGAATAGAAAAAAGGGGTCTCGAATCATTCGTTCTACACGTGCGGATATCGCTTGGATTGCCACCCCCGGAGTGGAAAATGAGCCCAAAGATTCTTCTCATGAGCACCTAATTTCAAAAAAAAATGAATTGGTAGAAAGAGGCATGTTTCTCAGTGCGCCAATCACAAAGTGGTTCAAGATCATTGATAAATAAAGAAAAAAGAAACACACACAGAATTGAACCAAGAATAACAGAACCAGGGATTTGTAGAAACGGAAAGATTCGATACAAGGACTAGCTTTGTATTGATTCTTAAGATTGTAAATAAACAAAAGGGAGGGGGTTTAACTAATTTTTCCTGCATGTTCATCTTACTGTTTATATTCATTTCTATACATTCCGGAATCTAGGGGGCCGTATGTTTCTAACGAGGCTCGTACGGTTCTGCGGGGGGGGGAAAGAAGAGGACCTATCCTGATCAACCGGCTTTATCGGGAAAGACTACTATTTTTGGGTCAACAGGTAGACGATGAAATTGCAAATCAATTGATTGGTATTATGATGTATCCGAATGGAGAAGACGAAAGCAAAGATACGTACTTGTACGTAAATTCACCTGGTGGAGCCGTATTAGCAGGAATATCAGTCTATGATGCTATGCAGTTTGTGGTACCAGATGTACATACAATTTGTATGGGATTAGCCGCTTCTATGGGTTCTTCTATCCTAACCGGTGGGGAAATCACTAAACGTATAGCACTGCCTCACGCTTAGCGCCAATGATTTGTATGGTTTTATACTATGCCTTCACCCAATAAATTTCAGATGATTCGGGTAATCATAGCATGGCATTTGGAACCCGGTGAAATTCTTTCGGGTGAGTTTCAGAAGAAGAGGTAAGAATCACGTTATGAAGTTATTAAACAATTTGATAAAATCATTCATTTGTTGAGCAATCTAATTTTTGCAAAAATTGATAGTTTAGCGTCACAAAACTTGTAAAGTAAAAATTGGATTCACTCAATTTCTACTTCCGGGAAGACTTTTTTTTTAATCCAAAGGAATTCCTTTTGACTGATGAAGTCTCGGTACAGCTTCCTACGGCTCACCGCCTATATAAAAAAGTATCCATACCAAACTTTGGGATTGCTGGAAGGATAAAGCAACGGAACCATCGTAGTACTTAAGGAAAGGATGGCTCATAGTATCTATGAGAAACAAATCATAGATTAAATAGGATAAAAAGGAAGAATTCTAAATATGTGTAATTGATGAATACTGTCGTCTTTTTCAAAACTTCCCCCTTATCTAAGAAAAAGCCGTATGCAAAATCATCTGCCCGTACGGTTAATTCCAAGTAGAATGAGTACACTTACTACATTAGGGTCACGATCCACCAGCCTGCCAGTTCTCATTATGACGGACAAGCAGGGGAGTGCGTCACAGAAGCAGAGGAAGTTTCAAAACTTCGTGATTGTATTACTAGAGTTTATGTACAAAGAACCGGCAAACCCTTATGGATGATTCCCGAGGATATGGAGAGAGATGTTTTCATGTCAGCGGAAGAAGCGAAGAATTACGGAATTGTAGATTTTGTAGCGTCAGACAATTCTACAGATTCAAAATTCATATGGTAAGTTGTTGCTAACCAAGAAAAAATCATGGGGAAATAAAGAAATATTTTGGCATGAAAAAGACAGAGAAGAGAAAAAATGGACGGGTGGGAAGTTCCGCTTCTCTTGCGAACACCAAGGCTTCATCCTAGTGATCTTTCTAGTCTGTCCTCTTCCAAGGATTAAAAATGGATTCTGATAGGAATAAAAAGACATTACTAAAGGATTGGTTCATTCTTTTTTCAAGTTCGTTCCTATAGATTACTATTCCTCCCACTGCTTGTCCAGCTAGATGCATATATTCCTAATAATAATAAATCTGATTTCGGGGATATTTGAAAAATCACCGCGGTTAGGAATATTCTGAACCAATCATTTTATCTGTTCGAAACACGCCAACCAACCAACAACTTATTAGAAAAGCAAGACAGCCAATTGAGGGGGGAACAAAATCCCCTGCTCTTCGGGGGTGTCCTCAGCGACGAGGGGTATGTACTAGGGTGTATGTGTGACACGTTTGAATCGGAAACTCATAAGCGGCCTAAAGGAAGAGTAATCCTTCCTATTGGAATGAATGAGTCGACGATTTTTCATCCGTTTCTTTCGGTGAGAAACGGGAATTCATGGTGACAATCGGTGCAAATCCGATCATCTCAATATGAGAAGAAGCCTAATTTATCATCGATGACAAAGTGTAATCTTTAAGCGAAGTAATAGAAACGAGTATCTTTTTTATCTACTCGTGACCCTGCAATGACAATAATTACGGATCAACGATTCTGCCAACTTCTGGAATGAAGCACCGTTACTACACATGCAATCCTTTCTCTTTCATTTGACAAGAGGATTTAGCCATACTCTGTCTATCATAGGGGATCGGGTAGAGCCGGGGTTTGGTAGAAGTACGATTTACCAACAGCAATTTCACTTTACCTCATCTTCGAGGAATCTCAAGCTCCGGTGCATAGGGAGGATCCATCTGTCGCGAAAATGCCATGGAAACTGTGAAATACAGAGAAGCTTCTGGTATAATCCCAATCCTTTTTGTTTAGGGAGTATTTAGTTCAGAATGTTTTTCTTGAGTAGGAAAGTCGGAGAAGCAAAAGCCGTTGGAGTATCTAGTTCCCACATCAGATATAAAGCTTTCTGTGCGTACGAGACAACTTTTTTTTTCTACGTCGATATTGACTATGTATCTTATGTATAATTCAAATGCTTATCATGTTAAATAAACAATCTAATTAATGATTAGTAATGGGAAGAAACAGAATCAATGTATAATCAATAGTTTCATGATTAATAGAGTATTAATAAACTGATTTGGTTTTAGAAAAACTTGATTTTTGATAGGGGTAGGAATCTAATGACCAGGGTAAAACGCGGATCTGTGTCTCGAAAGCGTCACGAAAAGAGTCTCAAAACAGCATCTGGATTTGTCGGGGCTGGTTCCAAATTGTTCAGAACGGCAAACCAGCAAGGAATAAAAGCCCTATCCTATGCTTATTCAGATAGAAAGAATCGAAAAAGAGAATTTCGTCGTTTGTGGGTAACCAGAATAAATGCAGCGGCAAAAAAAAATGGGATCAGTTACAGTACTATGATCCACTATTTGTACAAAAACCAAGTTTGTTTGAATCGCAAAACACTCGGACAGGTAGCTACTCTAGATGCTAAGTGTTTCTCCGCCCTCGCACAGGCGATTTGTACACAAATCTCTTGATCAACATTTAACCTCTCCGGATGATGTTTTCAATACTTACTTCCCCGGAGAGGTTAAATGGTCAGTAACAAAATTTGTTTATTCCGCAACAAGGCTGTCAATCTTGATTTGCTGTTTCCTATTCAATCCGTTTCTTCTTCTCATTAACAAAATATCCTTTTTAGAAAAAAATTTGACTCTTTGAGACCTATGAGTCAATCTCAGTTTCTGAACTATCTAGTTCTCATTACTAGAAAAGGGTAGTAAAGCTAAGATACGAGCACGCTTAATAGCAACCACTACTAAACGCTGTTGCTTCGGGGTTAACCTATTCATTCGTCTTGATAGAATCTTTCCCTGTTCACTTACAAATCGACGTAGTAAATTTATATTTTTATAGTCAATAATTTCTTCGGATCAGATAGATGGAAAACGTCTGCGGGAAGATCGCATTAAATTATTCATAGCTTGTTCCTCTTTTCCTTTCGTAACGGTGGTTATGAATGCTACATACCATTCATTTTCCAACAACCAATTTGTTGTGAATCAATCATTTTTTTAATTCTTTGTAAATAGTGTGCTCGTAACAGCAGGGACGATACTTCCTCAATTCTAGTCGAGTAGGCATATTGCGACGATTCTTACGCGTAGTATATCGAGAAATACCCGGATATTTTTGATTTGCCCCTCGACGGACACAAGCGGTGCATTCCAAAGTAATAGTTACCCTCGCATCTTTACTCTTAGTCATAGCATCACATGAAATTGATTTAGATTAATTGGGAGTAAGGGGAAAATTAAAAACACTTAATTAATTTTTTTTTCTAACACTCGCAAATTTTTGCAAGAATTTATCTGCTATCGGTCAACGAGTCGGAAATGACTCATTTAGTTAGAAAATTGGATCTTTTCCCATTTTGTCGAATTGCTCGCTACTCAATCGACTAGTAGAATGGGAACACCAAAGCATCTGGAAAGAATCGATTGATTTCTATTAATAAACCAGCTGACAACCCAAACCATATTGTAGCGAGGACTGGAGCCGTTGATAAGTAGATCTTTAAGTCCCGCATCGTGCAATCTCCTTCTTTTTTTTTCTCCATCTCCTATTAAACTTCCTACACTTGATTCTCTTTCTTTTTTCCACTGACTTGAAAACAATTAGATAGAAATCTATGAAATGAAACCACTATTATCGAAATTATTGAAAAATTTTTTAACCCATTTTAATCTAAGTAGGAAACGAAAAACGATAAGCAACAACTTATGTTGTATACAATCTATGTTTGGGTTCAGTAGCCAAATTTGGCAACCATCGGCTATAATGATTTGAGCAGAATCCTACCGATTTTGAAACACTAATTGAGAATGGAGGTTAATAGGGATGTAGCGCAGCTCGGTAGCGCATTTGTTTTGGGTACAAAATGTCGCGGGTTCAAATCCTGCCATCCCTATCTTTTGCGTCTTTCCGACGGATTGTCAATACAATCATAAATAGGAAACACAACTACCCAATGCTTTATTTTGTTTCTTTCTTTTCCGTAGCTTTTAAGACCTTTTCCCGTTTTGTTTCCTCCTTGTTCCATAAAATATTTCTAATTCAAGCCGGTACCCTCCCCAAAAAACTAAAATATTAGTAATATGGGTCAAGAAGCGCCTTTAGTTCAGTCTGGTAGAACGCGGGTCTCCAAAACCCGATGTCGTAGGTTCGAATCCCACAGGGCGCGTCTACAAAAATATATAAATCGAACTGAACAAAAAACTGATTTTTGTGAACCTAGGGTTACTATAGAAAAGATTCCCGTTTATTTATCTATTTAGATGGTCTGTTTCAGAAATTCTTATATAGGCTTTGACAATGATCATGGAAACACAACAGATGGGCAGAATTGGGGGAAACCCTAAATACATAAAAAAGGTTTGATTGTCTTTATTAACGGATATCCAGTTGATCACCCCGTCGATATTGTGAATACGCAGTTACAAATGATCCAGCCAAAGTTATTGGGATTAATCCTAACACAATTCCGGATAATAATGCTTCAACCATTTGAATTTATGAAAAGAATGTTGAGGTAAAAATACTCACAGTAGCAAATCCCATATTAATTAATACTAGATAAGTACATTGAATTACTAGGAGCTAAAAACTCCCCTTTGTTTCTTTACACTTTTCATTTACATTTTTAATCTACAAAAGCTGGATTCTACTCAATCCAATAAATAATATTAGGGTCACTATTAATACGGACAACAAAAAACCAAAATAGCTTATTGAAATAAACATGGAATAATATACTAAATAAAACTATGGGATAGATTAGTATACAATTTCAGGAAGTTATTCATTATATAAAAATGTTAAAGTACCAGTATTTGAAAATTAGAAGAGCTGTATAGCAATAATTTTTTTTTTAAGTTTGAAAAAATTATTTCAGAAAAAGTTTGCTTTATCGACGATGGCGGGGACGTATCCAAGTCCAAGCTCCGGAAGGTCCTCCATAACATTCTTACTCGAAATGTCAAATAACGAATTGACTAACATTGGTCATGGGCTATGACAATGCAGCAATTTTGGTTCATTCGTTAAAAATTATGTCACGGAATTGACAAGCAGCGGCTCGGATGTGTCCCACGCCTTCCTTAGACCATCGTATCGAAATGAGGAGGACCACCTGCCGGAACAGAATAAGCATTTAAAACACTTTTTTGCTACTTCCCTCCCTGCATCAAGGATGTATAATGCGCTATGACAGTGAATTGTCGAATCGAGTGGTGAACAAAACAAAGAAAGGTACAATCTACGTTGTATAACTGAAGTATAACTGAAGGGTCTTCTCATAGTAAGCAACCGATAGTCTTGGATTGATTGTTCTAGAAAGCAAAGATAGATTCAGATATCAATTGATTTACCTACCAACTTTGACAGTGGATACTTAGCAAGATTTTTATTTTCGAGGAAAATACAGAGGGGGAAACTCGAATAAATGTTCAAAAAGATTACAGATGGGGTTTAGATGTCCCGGAAATACGCAAAGGATTATCAAACGTATTGGGATGCAACTCGAGCAATGAACTGCCCCTAAAATTACCCACCTTAGCATACCTGTACAAATTCCATATGAACTATGCATAAAAGAAAGAAAGAAAATATTTATACTAGCTTCTCTTTGGTGACGTGGGTCTGAACTTCTTTCTCTACGAAAGAACCTCAAATTTAATAGAAGACCTCAATATGATCAACGAGGATTTTGTTGTGAAAAAACGAAAAGATTATCAATTTGAGAAAACTTTAAGAAAAGAGGATTGACTGAGGAAAAGGTTGGCGTGATGAACACAACACCGTCATCATCATTGTTTGTCGTGATTCAAACCAGCTGTCGTCTGACTAGGATACTTTTATTTCGTTTAATTCCAATCTTGCCGCTTTGTGGAAGGGCTAGCTATACTAATCCAGTATGTTTCGAATATACCCTTGGTATTATAATGACAACTTAATTAGGGTTAGCAAGATGTTCTTGCCTGGTGGGTTTTATTATACCCCTCATATCAATACTTCCAATTCCTTATTTATACTACAACGGAGTACGGAGCGAAGCATGTCTGGAAATACGGGAGAACGCCCCTTTGCTGATATTATCACCAGTATTCGATACTGGGTTATCCACAGCATCACTATACCTTCACTGTTCATCGCGGGCTGGTTATTTGTCAGTACAGGTTTGGCCTATGACGTCTTCGGAAGCCCTCGACCAAACGAGTATTTTACAGAAACCCGGCAAGAAGTTCCTTTGATAACTGGCCGTTTTGACTCATTAGAACAAGTTGATGCATTCACCAGATCTTTCTAGGAGGTACCAATGACTCTAGACAGAACCTATCCGATCTTCACCGTTAGATGGTTGGCCGTTCACGGATTAGCTATACCCACGGTTTTCTTCTTGGGATCAATATCAGCAATGCAATTCATTCAACGATAGTCTGTCCTTACATGAGCTTTGAATCCATGACACAACCGAATCCAAACAAACAAAGCGTAGAATTAAATCGTACAAGCCTTTATTGGGGACTCCTGCTGATCTTCGTACTCGCTGTTTCATTCTCTAATTATTTTTTCAATTAAATATTGAAATGATTCATCAACATTGATTGGGAATTATTGATACACCAACCATTTATGACTGTTCATGTCTTGAGTCGTGACCAGATAATGAGACTGAGAATATGGCTGGGGGAGGATAGGAGAAACGGCCAATTCCACTGGAAGGATTCCCTTGTGGCTAGTAGGTACTGTAGCCGGTACACTCGTAATTGGTTTAATGGGAATATCTTTTTATGGGGCTTATTCCGGATTGGGGTCATCCCTTTGATAAGAAACAATATTGAAAATCTTTTTATTCCACCTGAAATACCCCAAATGTAGTCGGGGAAAACAGAATGATTGGCAAAATATGTCATTTTATTGATCTTCGTATGATAAAAAAAAGAAATAAATCCTTCATTTGATCATATAACCTTCTATGAATCTGTGATGGTATCAATTTCTGAATCGAATTACCAATCAAATAGTTTTTCTAAATAATATATCAATTTTTTTGCGATTCAATCAAAATTGAAAAAAAACGAACAATTCGATCGATTCTCCAGCAGAGAATCGATCGAGGTTTAGTAAACGGTGATTATAATTATTCTTAATAAGAATGAAAGCGTAGTACCAAATTAATATTGGGCTCCTTCTTTGTACAATTCTCGATTGTACAAAAAAGAGCCAATTATTCAAGGGGAATGGTTCAACGAAATTAGTTACGTGAGTTTCCCTCTAAGCCTAGTACCAATTAAGTGATGGAACTGCGAATTTGTGCCCAATAGAATCACAGGCAATTCCTAAATAGTCTGCTTCTTGCTACGTCAAACAAAGGACGAAAAAAAGAAAGAAGAAAATAATGGGGAACGTACAGAATAAGTTCGAAAATTCATCTCTGCCAATTGCACTTTTTCAAACTGTTTTTTCTTTAGTACTAAGAATATCTGCGCCAAGGTAACCGAGGCAAAAAATATTAAAAGACCCTGAATGCGTGATGGATCTTGAAGCACAATCTCTGCTTCCCCTTGACCAAATCCACCAACATTAGGGTTGTTTGTCAATGGCTGATCAACCCTGACAGATTCACCTTCTGAAACAATGAGTTCAGGTCCGGGGGGTACAACATCGATGACTTCGCGTCCCTCAGACGTTCCTTCAATAGTAATTTCGTATCCGCCCTTTCCCTCCTTGCGTACTATCTTCTTTATCCTTCCAGTTGTCGAAGCATTATAAACCGTGTTATTGCTTCTGCTTCCATCGGGGTATATTTGTCCCCTGCCTCTGTTTCCCCCAGCATAGATAGGATATTTCAAAAAGTATGTTCCTTTACTAGTCGTAGGATCCGGCGAAAGGATTGGAAAGACGATTTCACGATATGATTTACCTGGAACCGGACCTATCACAATTATATTTTTTTTCTCGGGACGGTAGATCTGAAAAGAGAGTTTTCCCAATTTCTCTTTCAGCTCAGTTGGTATACGTTCAGGAGGGGCTAATTCAAATCCCTCGGGTAAAACAAGGACCGCACCAACATTCAAACCCCCTTTTTTACCATTTGCAAGAACTTATTTTATCTACGTATCATAGGGGATCTTAACAACTGCTTCGAATACAGTATCGGGAAGAACAGATTGTGGGACCTCAATATCAATAGGTTTTTTGGCTAAGTGGCAATTGGCGCATACGATACGTCCAGTAGCTTCGCGGGGATCTTCATAATTCTGCTGCGCAAAAATTGGATACGCATTTGCTACGGATGGATAATTTACTTCTTTACTAATTATTACTACTAGAAGTAAAATCAACCACTTATTTATCCAAATGTTAGGAATATCTTTGTGCATAATTTGATGATTAGTACTTAATCAGGTTAAGTCTTTTTCCTTTCAAACGGACGGTTTCCCGACGATTCCTACCTACTATTACATAGTCGTCTATTGCGTATGGCTGTGAAAATTCAAGGATAGCGTATTATTACAAAAAGGAACCTATTTCTCAACGAGCGAGGGAATGAAAAGAAATAGTTAGAACTGAAAAAGAGAAAAATTGACTTTCCCGGAAGAGTCCGAGTAATCCATGGTTGGTAGATAAATAAAAAACGTAGCAGAATGAAAATCATTCGTTCATCGTGTGATAAGTTGCTACGATTGAAGGCGAAGCGCGATTCAAGTGACGGAAGATCCAGTATTTAAAAACTGTATCTGAAATAACTGGAAAGGTTGATACGAAGCAAGAAATCACATATTTGTTACGAGCAAGCCCCAAACGCTCTAGGAAACAACCCGTGATAATTTCCCAACCATGGGGGGAATGAAAACCAACACGTAAATCAGTTAATGAAGGGATAAGGAACGCTTTCATTGTGTCATTCAAACTGTAAAATAGCTCTTGAATCCACGAATTTGGAACAGCAAGGCTTCTTCGACCCATTGCAAATAAAAAGATTGAGGTGATAATACTAGTAATATCGGTTGCTAAACGCAAGATTGTTTGAATATTGGCTTCATTATACATCACCACGGATTGAATTGTTTCGTTGCAGGCATCCGTATCGCAATTCCACAATTGAATACTGTTATAATTTCCCATCGTTTCGTTCAACCACAATAATCCCTCAATTTCCTGAAGCCGGTTTAGAGTCCTTTCTTCTTGAAATGAGTTGATAAATATTTGTGGCTGAGACGTATTCCAGAACTGTCTAATCCAGGGTTCTAGAAATCTCTCTTTTATAACAGTCGTAACTAGAAAGGGAAGAATAATTAAATATCCAATATATCTTATAGAAGATAATGCTTGATACCTAGCCAGTTGAAAATCGTGAAGCACCAATGGGCTAGGATGACTCGTTAATTCTGCTTCAAATTTGGATAAAGTACGATTTATAGATCGTGGTATAAAGCTTGTAGATTCATATGCCGTTGTCCCGCTGGAAGAGTCGATTGATCCATCGACTGCAACTTCCTCGTTCAAGGGATCATGAACTCGGGATGTCGGGGAAATACTACGGTAATAATCTTCTATATTATTTGAATTATTTAAGAAAAGTTCAATCCAAGCTAATTTTCGATTCATTTCCTCAATCTTTTTTTCCCTTTCTGATCCATATTTTTTGGCCGAACCACAAGGAGAACGTGTCGATCGATATTTCTGAGATAAAGGACTTGACGGGAGAGGAGAAGTCTCTGAAAGACAAAACGGGGATATCGTGGGATGATTTCTATTTCTTTGTTGAGATTTCTTCCTCAAAGATACGTTGCTTTCTTTGAGATCATCGTCTCGAGACCCAACCACCCATGATTGGAATCGCTTACTCTCAAAAAATAGTTCTAAATTGTTCCAAATTTTTGATAAAAAGAAATTGATTCGGCACTCTAAAAGACTCCAATATATGAGACATAGATACATTTTATGTATTACTGTGTTTTTCTGAGCCTCTGCGGATCGTGCCCATCTATAATAATTGGTAGATGATTCTGTTTGTCGATGGAACAAGAAGTTTCTTTTCCGCAGATATTTCATTTGCTTGCTAGTCTCATAAGCTCGACCCAAGGAACGATTTGGAGCCTTATAGAACCATTGAACCAGTTTCCGACGATATAGTTCCATATTTTGCTCACTTGCCGAAAGACAGAAAGAATTTTAAGGATCTATAACTAGCTGAGCAAATTTCTATAACTAAATCCTAAAGGATTTTGAACCGAGTAGCAACGCGCTGATAACATCTATCTATCTATTTCTATTAGATAGATAGGTGACGTGATATGGTTGGGTAGACAGAAAAAACATATCTGTGCGTCTCGTGGAAAAAGAATTGATTCTAAGGTGGTAATGCAAGTACAGTAATACGTGTCTGTGTTTAGCTCTGTATGCGTCTAAACCTTCGATTAAAAATCCTGAAAGCTTTCGATTGATACGCGTAGGAAACGGGCAGGTTCAGCAGCTTTTTCTTCCATTTCATCGAAAGATGAATTTTCACCGATACGGGTAAGGGGAATGTTTTGTCGACCCCTCACTTTTGGGTACAGGATCCGACGGGGGTAAGGACCTTCCCTAGTTTCTAATCCAACTGCTTGAATATCTTTTAGTAAAAGTCGGATGCAAATGCGGCGGTTCCTTCCAGGGAAACCCCATCGAAAAATTAACAAACGTCCTTCTCGTTTGTCGAACAAATTATATCCACTACCCACATCCCATAACACGGTGCAGCACAAGTAAAACCCGAGAAAAAGACCCGCGGTACCGTAAAAGAACATGACAATACCTTGTGGAATAAAAACAATTTGTTCGGACGAAAGCAAGGAAACCGAATCCTTTCCAATATAACTGGAAATTCCGACCAGTGAGAAGCCCAGCGAGCCACAAACAGGGATGCAAGACCAATAAAAATTGCTGGATGTGCGAGAACCTTTGACAAAATCTATTTGAATCCATTTGGATTGACGAACCGTTGCTACTCCCCCACTTTATTCCATCATAAAGAATTCAATCTAGTTTTTTATTATTTCTGAGTCTTACTCGTATCCGTGTTTCCAGTTCATTCTATTTTTGATGAAACACAAGCCTATTGTGGAACAAGTCCCTCTTTTCTGTTTATTCATCCACTTTAATCGAGAAAACTTGAGAGTTAACGAAGAAGGGCAGGGAGCAGCTATGGTTGCTGCATCTCTGAAACCATGTTTGTGTGCGCATGTGTGTGCATATACACACATGTACACACGATAGATGCATAAACGTCTAAGTGTCTCTACTTTTCACGGAATCGACCGAACCACCCCAAATTGATTCTTTGAAAAAGTGAGATAAACAAGGATTTATAGGATTTCTTCCTGCTCCACATAAATAAATAAAGAAGCCATGGCGATTGCTGGAAACAACAAACCCACTAGGGGCACGAAAATGGAGGGTAAATAGGACGCTGTCATAGTGGGATTACCTCAAGTAGTACAAGGAAACGCGATTTTTTGACTATTTTTGACTTGAATTCATAAGGTTACCGATCTTTCTAATTTCTAATGATAGTCTTTTTTTCTGACAAAAGAAATAGTTTCTTTGAGTTTTCCTACATAAAAAAAGAAAATTGTTTCTTTATGATTCTGAGATTCGAAACGGACGTAAGGACTTTTAATTTCTTTCTTTTTGATAGGTTAATGGGGACCTACAATAACTCTGAATTTAATCAAATTCGAATTTGATTGTGGGGGTGGGGGACCAACAGGCATGATCCCCGACAGTAGAATCCCTTCAAACGGTACCGTGGTCGGCGACGAAGAAAAAACAGAGAGTCCTAAGGGAATAAAATAGTTAATGAGAATTATTTAGTAACAGATAATTGTTCGTCTTGACGAATGTGAACAAACAGGGGAAAGAAGAGGCAAAACGTAAGTCGAAGAATATTAAAGAGATTGCTTTTTTATACACGGAGCTGAATTGTAAAGCTCGGAAATTTCGCTTGAAACACCCTTTAAAAGACTACGTGGAACAATTAAATCAAGTAATCCATGATCAAATAAAGATTCAGCAGCTTGAAATCCATCAGGTATTCTTTGACGCAACGTCTGTTCAGTCACCCTTTTCCCGGCAAATGCTATATATGCTTTAGGCTCGGCAATAATAGTATCTCCTAACATGCCAAAACTTGCAGTCACACCACCTGTGGTGGGATAAGTAAGAACTGAAATATATAATAACTTATTTTGGATCTGATGAATTTGTAGAGCGGAAGATATCTTAGCCATTTGCATTGGACTCAACGTTCCTTCTTGCATGCGTGCCCCTCCAGAGGCACATACAATTACGAGGGGTAGGGATCTATCCGTAGCATATTCAACTAAACGAGTAATCTTTTCACCTACTACGGAACCCATGCTTCCTCCCATAAATTGAAAATCCATAACACCAAGCGCAATGGGTGTTCCGTTCAAATATCCCATACCTGTTTGGACAGCATCGGTTAAACCTGTTTTTTCCTGCGAACCTGTGATACGGTCCTGGTGGGAATCCTCATCGGAGAAACCCAAAACATCTTTTGCAGTCATGTTTTCATCCATTGGAATCCAAGTTTCACTATCAATCAAGGGTTCGGTCCTTTCCGTACTTGTCATGGATAAATGATGGCCGCATTCTTCGCAAATACCCCTGTTTTGTTTCAAAAATTTAACATGGAGCATATTCCCACAGTTGTCACATCGGGTCCATAATGCTTTCTTAGTACCAATATTAATGCTTCCGTCTCTTTCCCTCTCGCTTAAAACATAACCTTTGGTAGCTTTTTCGAAAGAAGCTCCGATTAATCCACCAATTTTTCGTTTATCTTCAAACCAATTCCTTACAGACGTAGGAATCTCCTCATCGTTTTTTATAACTCAATCATTTGAAAAAAAAGTTTGATTTGATCGAATTCGATCTTATGAATGAAATAAAGAAAAAGTCGAGGATTTATTTACGATAGAAACGTCCGGATCATCGTTTTCTTGAAACGAATACCAAATCAATGTCAGGTCCAATTCGGAAAGTGAACTCATGAATTGATTATTCGTCCGATTCAATCATATGTTAAAAATCTATGAGTATCTATCCAACTATCTAAAAGAAAAGTTCTAAAAATCAGAAACAATGGATATGATTATTTCTTTTTATCATAGACTACCTGCTCTCAAAACATTAGTCTTGTTTTTTCGTAAGAATCGGAAGGAGGGATTTGAACCCTCAGGTTAATGGACTAAAATGACCATGCGATTATATCCGCTAAACAACCAATCCTAGTTAAAACTCAGGGCACATAAAGAGTATCAGGAAATAGATTGTTTCCCGATACTCTTTATACGTTTCGTGGGGTTGATCTAACAAGTAATATTTGTGGATGTTTGATACAGTTATAACGTATCAATTGTTTCAAATTCAAATTTGATTTCTTTCCACACTTCACAAGCAGCAGCCAATTCGGGACTCCATTTAGCAGCTTCACGAATAATTTCATTACCTTCACGAGCAAGATCACGTCCTTCATTGCGGGCTTGTACACAAGCTTCTAGAGCAACTCGATTAGCAACAGCGCCCGGTGCGTTTCCCCAAGGATGCCCCAAAGTTCCTCCACCAAACTGTAGGACAGAATCGTCCCCGAAGATTTCTGTTAGTGCGGGCATGTGCCAAACATGTATACCCCCGGAGGCTACGGGTATCACGCCTGGCATGGATACCCAATCCTGGGTGAAGTAGATACCACGACTCCGGTCTTTCTCGATATAATCGTCACGAAGTAAATCGACAAACCCCAAAGTGACTTCTCGTTCTCCTTCGAGTTTTCCGACTACGGTTCCTGCATGGATGTGGTCCCCACCAGACATGCGTAGACCTTTAGCCAATACGCGGAAATGCATACCGTGGTTTTTTTGTCTGTCGATAACGGCATGCATTGCACGGTGAATATGTAAAAGCAATCCATTATCTCTACAGTAAAAAGCCAAACTAGTATTTGCGGTGAATCCTCCAGTCAGATAGTCGTGCATGACAATGGGCGCCCCTAGTTCCCTAGCGAAGACTGCTCTTTTCATCATTTCCTCGCAAGTTCCCGCAGTGGCGTTTAAGTAATGCCCCTTGATTTCGCCAGTTTCAGCCTGAGACTTGAAAAGAGCTTCTGCTACGAACAAGAAACGATCCCTCCAACGCATAAACGGTTGGGAATTAACGTTTTCATCATCCTTGGTGAAATCCAGTCCGCCACGGAGGCATTCATAGACAGCTCTACCATAATTTTTGGCAGATAGTCCCAACTTGGGCTTAATCGTACATCCTAATAAGGGGCGACCATATTTGTTCAATTTGTCCCTTTCGACTTGGATACCATGAGGAGGACCCATGAAGGTTTTTGAATAAGCAGGAGGGATTCTCAGATCTTCTAAGCGTAAGGCCCGTAAGGCTTTGAATCCGAATACATTACCTACAATGGAGGTGAACATATTAGTAACGGAACCTTCTTCAAACAAATCCAAAGGATAAGCTACATAGGCTATGTATTGATTTTCCTCCCCAGCAACGGGTTCAATATCGTAGCATCGACCTTTGTAACGATCAAGACTGGTGAGCCCATCAGTCCAGACTGTGGTCCACGTACCTGTAGAAGATTCTGCAGCTACTGCAGCTCCAGCTTCTTCGGGAGGTACTCCGGGTTGTGGGGTCATTCGAAAAGCTGCTAAGATATCAGTATCTTTTGTTTCATATTCGGGAGTGTAGTAGGTCAATCGATAATCTCTAACACCAGCTTTGAATCCAATACCTGTTTTAGTCTCCGTTTGTGGTGACATGGGTTCCTCCCTACGACTTGAGTGGTGAATCCTGCAAAGACAAGATCTGCTCGACATGGGTGAAGTAATCTGAATCGGAGCGCGACACGGGTCTAACGAGACTCAAAAAAACCTGACCTATTGAAAGAATGTCCCAAGTCTGGGACATAAATATTTTATAACGCATTTTGGTCGGAGTGCAACTGAAATTTGTTGAATGACTGGTATTCCAAAATTCTAGGATATCTCAATACATTGACTCAGTAATCCTTTCATAGTTAGACTGATCGATAGAGAAAAAAAAGCCATTAAACCCGATATATGGTCCTTTTGGACGAACAGGCAAGTCACAAGAACGAACGGAAAAATATTATACAAACAATTGGAAAGAAAGAAATAGATATCTATTTCTTTCTTTCCAATTGTTTGTATAATATTTTTAATATACCCATCTCTTCGTTTTTGTCCATAGAAAAAAGTTCTCTTTTCAAAAATTAGTAAAGAGTGAAAAATTTGTTTGTGCGGTGAAATTTGAAGATTTTTTTTTTAGCACTCGTTTATCCATGACATGATTAGTTACCGGATACTTCTATTGATTCAATAATCGAATAAAGATAATACACCAAAATAGTTACGAGAATCGGCTTTTTCTATTTCGGTATTTCCAATTTAATGGAAAAAAACGTGGGATATATTACCCAGATCATCGGACCAGTATTAGATGTGGCTTCTGCCCCAGATAAAATGCCCAATATCTATAATTCTTTAGTAGTTAGAGGACAAAACGCGGCAGGTCAAGAGATTAATGTTACTCGTGAAGTGCAACAATTATTGGGAAATAACGAAGTTAGGGCTGTAGCAATGAGTGCTACGGATGGTTTGACGAGGGGCATGGGTGTCACCGATACTGGGGCTCCCCTTAGTGTTCCCGTTGGTGAGATCACTCTTGGTCGAATATTTAATGTTCTTGGCGAACCCGTGGATAACTTAGGACCTGTAGAAGGCGGTACAACGTTTCCAATTCATAGGTCCGCCCCTGCGTTTACACAGTCAGATACTAAACTGTCTATATTTGAAACAGGAATCAAGGTTGTGGATCTTTTGGCTCCATACCGTCGAGGGGGAAAGATCGGTTCGTTCGGAGGGGCCGGAGTAGGAAAAACCGTTCTTATCATGGAATTGATCAATAATATCGCCAAAGCTCATGGAGGCGTATCCGTATTTGGCGGAGTGGGAGAACGTACCCGTGAAGGTAATGATCTTTATATGGAAATGAAGGAATCGAAAGTCATTAACGAACAGAATGTATCAGAATCAAAAGTGGCTTTGGTTTATGGTCAGATGAACGAACCCCCAGGAGCTCGTATGAGAGTTGGTTTAACCGCTTTAACAATGGCTGAGTATTTTCGAGATGTCAACAAACAAGATGTATTATTATTCATTGATAACATTTTTCGCTTTGTCCAAGCGGGATCAGAAGTTTCTGCTTTATTAGGTAGAATGCCCTCCGCTGTGGGTTACCAACCAACCCTTGGTACAGAAATGGGATCTTTACAGGAAAGAATTACTTCGACTAAAGAAGGATCAATAACATCCATTCAAGCTGTTTATGTACCTGCGGATGATTCGACCGACCCGGCTCCTGCTACAACATTTGCGCATTCAGATGCTACAACCGTGCTATCCAGAGGTTTAGCTGCTAAAGGTATTTACCCCGCCGTAGATCCCTTAGATTCGACTTCGACTATGTTACAACCTTGGATCGTGGGTGAGGAACACTACGAGACGGCGCAGGGGGTTAAGCAGACCTTGCAGCGCTACAAAGAACTTCAAGATATTATAGCCATTCCAGGACTGGATGAATCATCAGAGGACGACCGTTTAACGGTAGCTCGGGCCCGAAAGATAGAGCGTTTCTCGTCACAACCGTTTTTTGTAGCAGAAGTCTTTACCGGGTCTCCAGGCAAATACGTTAGTTTGGTAGAAACCATCAAAGGATTCCAAATGATTCTTTCTGGAGAATCGGATAATCTTCCCGAGCAAGCTTTTTACTTAGTTGGTAACATTGACGAAGCTACGAGGAAAGCCACAACTTTACAAGTGGAGGGTCAATAAAAGTATGGGACTGAATCTACGTGTAATGGCCCCTAATCGAATCGTTTGGAACTCTGAAGTTCGGGAAATCATTTTATCGACGAGCAGTGGACGGGTTGGTGTATTGCCCAATCACGCACCGCTTCTTACAGCTCTGGATATGGGAGTGTCAAAGATACGTCATGATGAACAGTGGTCTACGATGGCATTAATGGGCGGTTTCGCTATGATAGACGATAACCAAGTAACAATACTTGTTAATGAAGCGGAACGAGCTACTGAAATCGATCCCGAAGAAGCTCGAGAGACGTTTCGGACAGCTCAGGCTAACTCAGCTAAGGCCCAAGGGAAAAAAGAGATGATCGAGGCTAACTTGATATTCAAAAGGGCCAAAGCTCGATTAGAAGCTTTAGATCCTAATTAATTACAGTTTTTCTATCTCCTAAATTGTGAGAAACAAAAATTGGAACGATTCAAGAAGAAAAATGATTTAAGTAAATAGATATTCCTTCGGGAGTGCCACGAATTTACGCACTTACCCCAAAAAATTATCTCAAATCATAGAACTTATTAGGTATCGACGTAACATAGTATGGTACCTAATAAGTTTTACCTACTATTGGATTCGAACCAATGACTCTCGCCGTATGAAAGCGATACTCTAACCGCTGAGTCAAGTAGGCCTTTTCTCTCCCTGCTATTCCATTATACTTGGTGGAATGATCGAAAACAACGGTGATACCAACAAATAGTGGACCTAAGTTGTAATAGAAAAAAGAAATTTGTTCCTTTTTTTCTATTATTTTCCATTCCTCCGTGGATGATTTATTTTTATTGACAAAATAGGTTTAGTATGTATATACTAATTTTAGTAGATTCTATAAAGTTAAACTGATCAGGTCAAGGGCTATAGCTCAGCGGTAGAGCACCTCGTTTACACGTGCGCCGATGCTTTTTGAAAGGATTCCTCGATGTTCAACCGATTCACTCATAAGGTTTTGCGTGAAAAATCTCTGTCTTACTTCATTAGCTAGAGGTATTGAAAAGAACATTAGCATGACAGAAAATGTAATCTTAAAAAGATTCTTAAGTTGATATGGGAAATGGGTAATCCATTCTATGCTAGAGGTACTGCTCACGAGGATATTAACAAAATCTCTTCTTCGTTTTATGAGCTCCGAGGTGTAAGGAATCTCATATACCTCTTCCAATCGATAGAGAGCTTTTCTTAAAAAAGAACAAATTTGTTCCTGAATAGCAAACCTACGTCAACACTAATAATCCTTTCAAGACACTTCGGGATTGCTTTGCCTATGTTATCAAACACTACTCGGGTAAGCATACGGAATCATCTTATTATCTTTCTTAATTGAAACAAAGAAGATTGGTGCATCGAAAAGTTCTGTTTATTCCGCTTCATAAATAAACGACGTGTCGATATGAGAGCCCAATGCTTTGAAAGGAGCATGTTGGGTTCGTAAAGCAGATCATTATTAGAATAATGGGATTTATTACATAAGCATTTCCTTAATCTATTTTGATTTGCATAACCGAGAATGTCTACGGTTCGAATCCGTATAGCCCTAGTTTTATAGAAAGAATTTGTTAAAGCAATTTTTCAATAGAATCAAATAGTTTCTTAGTAATAAGTACTAGAATTCTGATAAGCGGAGGTTCCTAAAAGAAACTTAAAGAATAGCTATGGGATGAAAAGTCCATCAATCAGCCGAGTATTCTGCAGAAAATCAAACTGAAGTTTTTAGCTCGATAATATTTGAACCTGGTCCACTGAGGTAGGGACATATTACTTGTGTATTTATATTCAACACATGGTATAGTTATTTACCACAGGTTTTCTATCCTCGTGTCACGAATGACCCAAAATCTCATAGATTAGGCCATATCTGATTTATTATTCATTCGTTGTTACGGGAATGGACAACTCAACTTAGAAGGAATTGACACCTGAATACTATTACGCAATAGAATAGATCATACTTGGAAATCTCCCTCTCCCTATCTTAATAACTGTTATAACTGCAAACTAATTAAGTATTTTTCCTATCTGCTTTGCCAGCCAGTGTGATCCTTAAGCGAGGGAGAAGAATTTAAACCAAAAGGAGTATGCGAATGTTTTTGCTCCACAAGCACGATACTCTATGGGTCTTCTTACTAATCTCCATTTTCGTCCCTTACTTAGCTTTTTCAGTTCCCAAATTTATTGCGCCTGTCCGTAAAGGACCAGAAAAGTTGGCAAGCTACGAATCGGGTATAGAACCAAAAGGGGACATCTGGATCCGGTTTCAAATTCGCTATTATATGTTTGCCCTAGTTTTTGTTATCTTCGACGTCGAGACGATCTTTCCCTATCCCTGGGCTATAAATTTCCAAGAATTGGGCCCATTTGCTTTTATTGAGGTGATTATCTTTATACTTATATCAATAGTTGGTTTGTCCCATGCATGGCGAAAAGGAGCGTCAGAATGGTTTCAATCTCCAAATTTTTGAGTGATAACCGTCAAATCAATATTCGTGAGACTCAATTGATAAATTCTATAGAATCTTTCTTTCCTGAACAATACCCTTCTAATTCGATTTTTTTAGCTAATTCGAACGATTTTTCCAATTGGTCTAGACTCTCTAGTTTGTGGCCACTTCTCTATGGTACCAGCTGTTGCTTCATTGAATTTGCTTCACTAATTGGATCACGATTTGACTTTGACCGATACGGACTAGTGCCGAGATCCAGTCCTAGACAGGCGGATCTTTTAATAACGGCAGGTACGATAACCACGAAAATGGCCCCGTCTTTGGTTAGATTGTATGAGCAGATGCCAGAGCCAAAATATGTGATTGCAATGGGTGCCTGCACAATTACCGGGGGCATGTTCAGTACAGATTCCTACACAACCGTTCGCGGGGTGGACAAATTAATCCCTGTGGATATTTATTTGCCGGGTTGTCCACCGAAACCAGAGGCTATTATTGATGCTGTGACAAAACTTCGCAAAAAAATGGCTGGGGAAAACAATAAGGATCGGATTGATCGATACAATCGAAAAAAGTATTTTACGTTGACTCATAAATTTGTTGTACCCAATCTCGATATTAGTTCATACGATTATCAAATGGACAATTCATCCCCAAAGTTTTTAACAGATATATCTTTAGAAACGTTTTTAGAGGTTGTGAAAGACAAAAGTGAGGGATCCGTATCAGGAACCGACATATGAACGATTAGGTGTCAGCCAATATGAATTCCGATAGTGAAAAAATGTTTGATACCAACACACAGAGTCCATTATCTACTTGGTTAACTAAACACAGGTTAGCTCATAGACCTTTAGGTTCTGATTATCGAGGTGTTGAAATCCTGCAAGTAAGAGCGGAGGAATGGTCATCCGTAGCTGTTGCCCTATATGCATATGGTTTTAACTACCTTCGATCTCAATGTGCCTATGACAAAGCCCCAGGAGGTTCTTTAGTTAGTGTTTATCACTTAACACGAATGGAAGATAATGCGGATCAACCTGAAGAAGTATGTATAAAAATATTTGTTTCGAGAACAAACCCTAGGATACCTTCAGTCTATTGGATCTGGAAAAGCTGTGATTTCCAAGAGCGAGAGTCCTACGATATGTTGGGAATCATTCATGATGGTCATCCGAATTTCAAACGTATATTAATGCCAGAAAAATGGATTGGTTGGCCTTTGCGTAAAGATTATGTCGTGCCTGACTTTTACGAACTACAGGATCCTTATTGAGACGTGAAACTAATTTCAATTTGATTTTGTATTACAAAGTAGATCTGAATGAATAGGTACACATTAACCGGAAAGCTTCCACTCTTGTTTTGGTTGATCCGTTAATGGTTGTTATCATCCCCACTGGAGTGCTATCAATATCTGGAAGAAGCGAGATGGTTTTTCTTTCCTTGTTTTCTCCCAACTGATTATATATGCCAGGAACCAGATTCGAACTGATGACACGAGGATTTTCAGTCCTCTGCTCTACCAACTGAGCTATCCCGGCCAATTAATCAATAATTATCTCTTTTTTTTTTTTCAATGGATTGATTTATTACTCTTTTTACTGACTCAAACCCGTGAATTAGTGCAGAGGAACTCTGAACTTCCAATTTGTACAAGTGAACCCTTGAGTTTTTGAACTCGTGCAAAGGGTTCACTTGCAAACCATCCATAATAAAAAGATTCGTAGTGAAATGTCAATACATTGGCCTAATTCGGTTAAGCTTCGTATTTTAACATAGCAACTATCCGTATCTATGAATTTAACGTATGACTTTTTCTCAAGAAACAGGTAAATCTTTTGAATAGAAAAGGTGGTTTATTGAGATACACTTTTTTTTCCTGTCGAGAGCATATACTCCAACGAACTCTTACAAGCCAGGAATTTTGTCACTTTTGCCCCTATATTATTTGTTGGGGATAGAGGGACTCGAACCCTCATGGTTCTACAAAAACCAACGGATTTTCCTTCTACTGCAATTTGCATTGCTGTTTCCACGAACAACGCAGAATTGGACTCTACCTCAATTCGTGGCAATTTCCCATCAATCCTCACTTTTTCTAATAAACTATTCTCTGTTTGCAAAGAGAACGGATGAAAAACAAAGAAACGGAACAATCTAATGATCAATAGGAATTGAAGAAATTGAATAACTATCTCTTTGATTAGTCAATCCTTTCTAAGAAAAAGTTTTTGTTAGGTTTTTTCTGCAGCGAGTGATTATCAAGAATAAGATCCTCATTTTTTTTTATTTGAGGAGATAAAACCCTGACCTAATTTCTGGAGTGTTCACCTGCTGGAATTGCCCCCATCGAGTCTCTGCACCTATCTCATTTATCCTAAGGATATCACCTCGGATCTGAGATTTGGCTCAGGATTGCCCACCAAATAATCCTAGGTTTCCCTGAATCTGAGAGCGACCACTCGGTACGTTTCCATACCTAGGCTCAATTCGGTTGAGTCCGCAGCGTCTACCATTTCGCCATATCCCCTCCTAAGCCCCAAAATAACAAAACTAAATGTTTGATCAATTTCAAATTTTTTTTTCAATTCAGAGTAAAGAAGAAAAAGCAACTCTTTTGAATATATGGTCAATTCTTGCATGTTGCTTGTTTATTCATCAAAATTATACCTTAATTTTTTGATCAAATCAAGAAATTGGTTCCGAAAAAAGCAAAAAGGGCTTGGTTTTGCTCGATACTCATAACGAATCAATGTTAACTCATCACGATTGCACGTTCCTTTTAGAGTATGGGAGTTTTGCACCTCCCAGTTCGAGAAGACCCGTCTAGTATTTGTGAAGGAATTTGATTCAAATTCAAAGGCACTCCAATTATCAACCAAAGGTTACTGGTTCGATTCTAAAGAATCTAATGGATAGTAATGAAAAAGAGAATTAATTTTGTTAATTCCTTTTTATCTATTTTTTCTTGTCAGAGAATTTGAACCTTTAAGAAACTGAAACTTCGTTTGTCTCCATTCTATTATATGCTATGATTGTTGTATATACCGAACTTAATGAGAGAGAGTTAAACGAGTGGTACTTGCAGCATCATCTTTACTCTGATCTTCAAACATTTGATTTTCAGTTGCAATACGTTTACGGAAAAGGAGCCCCTACGTCTCGATATCGAGGACCTCGCTTGAAAATAGTACGTCGTCTGAAGGATTTACCTGGGCTTACGAGCAAGACGTCAAACCCAAAGAAAACGCGGATCGATGGCGACCCGTCTGCTTCGAGAAAAACATCTCAATTTTGCATACGATTAGAAGCTAAGCAGAGATTACGTTTCAACTACGGATCAACAGAACGCCAATTACTTAGATATATTCGAATTGCTAGGAAAGCCGAGGGTTCAACGGGTCAGGTATCATTACAATTGCTTGAAATGCGCTTGGATAATATCGTTTTTCGATTGGGTATGGCCCCCACTATCCCTGCAGCCAGACAATTGGTTAATCATAGACACATTCCAGTGAATAATCGTATAGTGGATATACCGAGCTATCGTTGCAAACCCAAAGATATTATTGCTTCGAAAGGTTTACTAATCCCTTCTGGGACACTCAAATCTATCGGTACCGAATCCTTCAAGAGGAATGAAATACCGGATCATTTGACTCTTTTTGCAGCAGAAGCTGATCAAACAAAAGGATCGGTGAATGGGATCGTGAATCGAGAATCTATCCATTTGAATATCAATGAATTGCTAGTTGTCGAGTATTATTCTCGCAAAGCTTAATAAAAAAGTCTTTAAATTCTAAAAAATTTTTGTGTGTTTTTTCTTTTACTAGATCTACTATTTTGATCTTCACGACGTGAAAGTGTCATAAGTGGAAATTTTGATCTTCACGACGTGAAAGTGTCATAAGTGGAAATTGAAATGTTGAATTGAATTGGAAAGAGTGTCAACTCAGCAGAACGAACGGCTTTCAACAAGAGCTTTACACTTTATTTAGAAAAATAATTTACGTTGTTTTGATAGTAAAGGACTCCTTTTTATAGGTTGGTCGACGTACCTCCTCTCGTAGTTTCAGCTTGGACTATATCAAATCCCCAAGCTGGATCTTCGGGAATCCATAATTTGTTTAAACACTGTAAAAGAGGGGGGGGGATCCAAAGACTGAAAAAAAAGGAAAGGGAGGGATTCGAACCCTCGGTAGACGGGGGCCTACGTAGCATTTCCAATGCTACACCTTAAACCACTCGGTCACCTTTCCCGTCATGCAGAATACCATGCACATAGTGTAGCGATTTCAATAGCAGTGTGACAACATAATCCAATACTTCTTGTTTGGGGAGGCAAAACGGGGGTACGAGATCTCATTACAGGTAGGCATTTCCTAATTGTTATTGCTGCTATTGAGAAGTGGAACCAAAATAAGCCATTGAAACACGGAAAAGAGCTCGGTTCCAAAAAGAAAAGTTTTGACACTTATTAAATCTTTTCCGTCGGTAGTTCTTAAAAAAACTTTGGATATTTTCTTCCCGTAGGTAAAGACCTAGGAATCTAGTACGAAGTTCATGGCCTCGTACCTTCGATGATAAATTTCCGTTTTATGCAACGCCCACAATACTGTTTTTTTATTGTACCCAGAATAATCCAGAAGGGTCTCTTGACCTTGAAAGTGTAGTAAATGATGTGATAGAAAGAGAAGAATCTAGAAATATACAGATCTATTATTTAGATTTTTTACCTATGTATTAGAAACAACAAGATTTCTTCTTGCAAAATGCCCGCTGATTTAATGATTCAGTAATAAGCGTAACAAAGAACAATATCTATGAAAAAATTTAATTCATTATGCCTAGATCTCAAAGAAACGATAATTCTATTGATAAAACTTTCACAATTCTAGCAGACATCTTATTGCAAATTTTACCAACGAGTAAAAGAGAAAGAGAAGCTTCTATTTATTATAGGGATGGTGCGATTCGAAATAGAAATTAATCATCCTCCTTTTGTACCAGATTGATAAGATTACAATCTTAATAGATCCGCTTCTGGTGAAGGTGTGTTAGTTGATAAACAAGTCCTTCCGTCGTGTATCCACGATTGATGCAACCCCCACTGCTCCCGCTCCAATCTCTGGCGGATCGTAGTATTAAGCAGGGGTTAGACGCATAAAAGTATCCGCGATGCATAAATCTGTGGGTAAGCATAGGGGATAAGCATCACGTGTAGGAACTGACAACACAAAGTCTTCGTTAGTATTTTGAATGCATATCACATATTTGTGAAATGGATCCATCATGATTGGGGCAGCAAAAACCCATCCCGTTTGTATCTCGGATACCCTGAAATCATCGGAGACTGTCGGGGTAGCTAATCCCCGCAACACGCGAAGCGTCGGAAACGAAGAAATTGTCATAACATTTCTTAAAGGCATTAGGGTACCGTATCTTACTATTGCACTGGTACGGTTCTATTGACAAGAGAATTCTTGACAAGAAGGATGGCTAGAGATCGATATTCTTGGAAACACTAGCCCCTGCTTCTGAAATAGCCTGTAGGTAGAATCGGTTCTAAACATTCTTACTTGGTTGTATATCAAAAGCAGGAGGAGCCGTATGAGATGAAAATCCCAAGTACGGTTTCGCAACGGAGCTCATTACGTGGGCGACCGTAACGGATGTCAGCTCAATCTGAAGGAGAATATGCTGAAGCATTATAAAGCTATTACAGAGCGATGCGTTTAGAGACTGATCCTTATGATCGAAGTTACATACTTTATAATGTGGGTCTTATTCATACAAGTAATGGCAAACACGCAAAAGCCTTGGAATATTACTTCCAAGCATTAGAGCGAAATCCGTTTTTGCCGCAGGCTCTTAATAATATGGCTGTGATCTGTCATTACGTGCGATTATCTCTGCTACAGGATCTGTCAGTTCGTAACTGTTTTGCTGAAAAAGGCTTTCCACAAGCATATTTCTAAGCAAGAAATATCTCAAGCTGTGATATTTAGTGTCCCTCAAGGCGACCTGGGTTTGGGGGTGCACAACAAGAGCCTCAAGATACTATGGATAATCGAGTGAATCGAGAAAAGTAGCACCGTAAAGATTCGTTATTGAAAATCTGGGTTGATACAGTAAATCGGGTGGTCTACCCAAGTCAAGGGGTTATACAATTGATTTTTGTAAGAAAATCAGTTGTAGAGAAGTGACAGACCACGGTGCAGCATCGAGTCCTATAAGAAGAACAAAAAGGAAATATTAAAACGGATCTTTAAAGTAGAATAGTTAGTTCTTGTGTAAAGGGACTAGGAGTATGGAAAAGATTCTATTCTGGTTGTACAGAATTAGAAACCACTATTATCAACTAATGCTTATTTCTCCATCACTGGGAGAAAAGACGAATCTTTCACTATCATTAATCTATCAATCGGTAGACTCTCATTAGGAGTAACTAAAAGGGGTAGAAAGAATTCGTAAGAATACCTTGAGCCGTACGAGATAGGAAACTCTCGAGTCCGGTTCTTAGGGGGGGTCCCCCCACAGTGGGAGGTTATCCATCCCGATCGAGGGGAACAGGCCATTCAACAAAAAGATGCAGGAGCTTCAGAGGCTTGGTTCGATCAGGCTGCTGAGTATTGGAAACGAGCAATAGCACTTTCCCCAGGTAATTACATCGAAGCACAAAATTGGTTAAAAATTACAGGGCGCTACTCCGGGGGGGGTAAATAGAGATTGATAATCAGCAAGAAGAGTTGAGGCAAACGAATTGATAAGAATCAAAAACTTTTTTCGTTCCCTATTTGTATTTGGCCCCCTCCCCTATCCACATTTAAACCCTCGAGCTTCTCAAACGAATAGTTCGTTCCACAAGGTCCATGAAGCACTTATGAGCCATGTAATAATAAGATTAAATGCCTGCCACGGATGAATCTTCTACCATAGACGTTCCAGTTTTAAACTCATAGAGGAGAAGGGTATTTGATGTTATAGAAATCCAATCTCTTAGAAGTTTTGTATCTCCTGTCGGTAGGTTGTTGCTATCCTTCGTCCAAAGAGAGGAGAATCTCGATGACTATTCGTTCACCGGAACCAGAAGTCAAGATTATGGTGGAAAAGGATCCCGTAAAAACTTCTTTTGAGAAATGGGCTCAACCGGGGCATTTCTCAAAAACTTTAGCTAAGGGTCCGAGTACGACCACGTGGATCTGGAACTTACACGCTGATGCTCATGACTTCGATAGTTACACCAACGATTTGGAGGATATATCCCGTAAAATATTTAGTGCTCATTTTGGTCAACTAGCCATTATTTTCATTTGGTTAAGTGGTATGTACTTCCACGGAGCTCGTTTCTCGAATTACGAGGCGTGGCTAGACGATCCGACCCGCGTAAAGCCTAGCGCTCAAGTGGTTTGGCCGATAGTCGGTCAGGAAATACTGAACGGAGATGTTGGAGGGGGGTTCCAGGGAGTACAAATAACATCTGGATTTTTTCAGATATGGCGAGCAGCCGGAATAACCAACGAGTTACAACTGTATTGCACTGCCATAGGCTCCTTAGCCTTTGCAGGCTTAATGTTTTTTGCCGGTTGGTTCCATTACCACAAAGCGGCTCCTAAATTATCCTGGTTTCAAGATGTAGAATCGATGCTAAATCATCATTTAGCAGGCTTGTTAGGGTTAGGTTCCTTAGGTTGGGCGGGACATCAGGTCCACGTTTCTTTACCCATCAACCAACTCCTAGATGCAGGAGTTGATCCTAAAGAGATACCTCTTCCTCACGAGCTTATTCTTAATCGTGATCTTATGGCTCAAATATATCCCAGTTTTGCAAAGGGATTGACTCCCTTTTTCACACTCGACTGGTCGGAATATTCAGATTTTCTAACTTTTCGGGGAGGATTAAATCCAGTAACGGGGGGATTATGGTTGACTGATACGGCGCATCACCACCTAGCGATTGCTGTTCTTTTCCTGGTAGCTGGTCACATGTACAGAACAAATTGGGGTATCGGACACGCAACGAAAGAGATTCTTGAAGCCCACAAGGGTCCTTTTACTGGTGAAGGTCACAAAGGTCTTTACAAAATTTTGACTACTTCGTGGCACGCTCAATTAGCAATCAATCTCGCCATGCTGGGATCCCTTACGATTATAGTGGCTCATCATATGTATGCCATGCCTCCTTACCCATACCTAGCTACTGATTATGCCACGCAATTATCCCTGTTTACGCATCACATGTGGATAGGTGGTTTCTTAATAGTCGGTGCAGCCGCACACGCAGCCATTTGTTTGGTAAGGGACTATGATTCGACTAGTCAATACAATAATTTATTAGATCGTGTCATTCGGCATCGTGACGCTATAATCTCACACCTCAACTGGGTATGCATATTCCTGGGTTTTCACAGTTTTGGTCTGTATATTCATAACGATACAATGAGTGCCTTGGGTCGTCCCCAAGACATGTTTTCCGATACTGCTATTCAGTTACAACCCATATTTGCCCAGTGGATACAAAACACTCATGCTTCCGCTCCTGGTTCAACCGCACCTAATGCTACTGAGGGTACCAGCCTCACTTGGGGTGGTGGCGAACTGGTAGCGGTGAGCGGTAAAGTTGCCCTATCACCCATTCCATTGGGTACAGCAGATTTTTTGGTGCACCACATCCATGCATTTACTATTCACGTTACTGTATTAATTCTATTGAAGGGTGTTTTGTTTGCCCGGAGTTCCCGCCTAATACCCGATAAAGCAAATCTTGGTTTCCGATTTCCCTGTGATGGACCGGGTAGAGGAGGTACCTGCCAGGTGTCCGCATGGGATCATGTTTTTCTGGGATTATTCTGGATGTATAACTCCATCTCTGTTGTGATATTCCACTTTAGCTGGAAAATGCAATCCGATGTATGGGGTAATGTGAGTGAGCAGGGAGTAGTTAACCATATAACCGGGGGAAACTTCGCCCAGAGTTCGACAACAATTAATGGATGGCTACGCGATTTCCTATGGGCACAAGCTTCCCAAGTTATTCAATCATATGGTTCTTCTCTCTCAGCATATGGTCTATTATTTTTAGGAGCCCATTTTGTTTGGGCCTTTAGCTTAATGTTTCTATTCAGTGGTCGTGGATACTGGCAAGAACTAATTGAATCAATTGTTTGGGCCCATAACAAATTGAGGGTCGCTCCTGTCACACAGCCTAGGGCCTTGAGTATTGTACAAGGACGCGCTGTAGGAGTGGCTCATTACCTCCTGGGTGGAATTGCTACAACATGGGCATTCTTCCTAGCAAGAATCATTGCAGTGGGATAATGGCTAGGAGGATTCGAGGAACACTATGGCATCAAGATTTCCAAAGTTCAGCCAGGGTCTGTCCCAAGACCCAACTACTCGTCGTATCTGGTTCGGTATAGCCACTGCGCATGACTTCGAGAGTCATGATGATATTACCGAGGAAAGACTCTACCAAAAAATATTTGCCTCTCATTTTGGTCAATTAGCTATAATTTTTCTTTGGACCTCAGGAAATTTATTCCACGTGGCTTGGCAGGGTAATTTTGAAGCGTGGGTGCAAGACCCATTACATGTAAGACCAATTGCTCACGCTATTTGGGATCCACACTTTGGTCAACCAGCTGTAGAAGCTTATACCCGAGGAGGGGCTACGGGTCCGGTAAATATCGCTTATTCTGGCGTATACCAGTGGTGGTATACTATCGGTTTACGCGACAATCAAGATCTTTACAACGGAGCTATTTTCTTACTAGCCGTTTCCGCTTTGTTCCTATCAGCGGGTCGGTTGCACTTACAACCCAAATGGAAACCAAACCTTTCCTGGTTCAAAAATGCTGAGTCTCGCCTCAATCATCATTTATCGGGACTTTTCGGTGTAAGCTCCTTGGCTTGGGCGGGACACTTAATTCATGTAGCTATTCCCGAATCCAGAGGCGGACACGTAAGATGGGCGAATTTACTCACTGCATCTCCACATCCCCAAGGGTTAGGACCATTTTTTTCAGGTCAGTGGAGTATTTACGCACAGAATCCAGATTCCAACGATCATTTATTTAATAGTGCTCAAGGAGCAGGAACCGCTATTTTAACATTTCTGGGAGGATTTCATCCACAGACTCAGAGTCTATGGCTGACCGATATTGCTCATCATCACCTAGCCATTGCTGTTGTGTTTATCATCGCTGGCCACATGTACAGAACAAATTTTGGGATTGGACATAGTATAAAGGAGATCCTGGAGTCACATCTTCCGCCGGGGGGCAGATTGGGACGTGGGCATAAAGGACTTTATGATACAGTCAACAATTCACTACATTTCCAGTTAGGACTTGCTCTCGCTGCTTTAGGGGTTATCACTTCCTTAGTGGCACAACATATGTATTCCTTACCCGCTTATGCTTTTATAGCACAAGATTTTACCACCCAAGCCGCACTTTATACCCATCACCAATATATTGCTGGGTTTATCATGGTAGGAGCTTTTGCACATGGGGCCATATTCTTCATTAGGGATTATGATCCGGAACAAAACAAAGACAATGTATTGTCAAGAATGTTGGAGCATAAAGAAGCAATAATATCCCATTTAAGTTGGGCTAGCTTATTTCTAGGTTTCCACACTCTAGGTCTTTACGTACATAACGATGTCATGCTAGCCTTCGGAACTCCAGAAAAACAGATTCTTATTGAGCCCGTTTTTGCACAATGGATACAATCCACTCACGGCAAAGTCTCATATGGTTTTGACGTACTTCTATCCTCGACAGATAGCCCAGCATTAAAAGCTGGTCAGAGCTTATGGTTACCCGGTTGGTTAGATGCTATTAATAATAATAGTAACTCATTATTTTTAAGTATTGGACCCGGAGATTTTTTGGTTCACCACGCTATTGCTTTGGGTTTACACACAACCACGTTGATTCTAGTGAAAGGTGCTTTAGATGCTCGTGGTTCCAAACTCATGCCAGATAAAAAGGAATTTGGTTATAGTTTTCCTTGTGACGGGCCGGGTAGGGGAGGTACCTGCGATATATCAGCCTGGGACGCTTTCTACTTAGCCGTTTTCTGGATGCTAAACACCATTGGGTGGGTCACCTTCTACTGGCACTGGAAGCACATCACTCTGTGGCAGGGAAACGTTGCTCAATTTAATGAATCCTCTACGTATTTAATGGGCTGGTTGAGAGATTATTTATGGCTAAATTCGTCACAACTTATTAATGGTTACAACCCCTTCGGCATGAACAGTTTATCCGTTTGGGCATGGATGTTTCTTTTTGGGCATCTCGTTTGGGCTACTGGATTCATGTTTCTCATATCCTGGCGAGGCTACTGGCAAGAATTGATTGAAACCCTAGCTTGGGCCCACGAGCGCACACCCCTAGCTAATTTGATACGATGGAAAGATAAACCAGTAGCTCTTTCAATCGTTCAAGCACGATTAGTGGGTTTGGCACATTTTTCTGTAGGTTACGTATTCACCTACGCCGCATTCCTCATTGCGTCTACATCCGGTAAATTTGGTTAAATATCAAATAAAAAAAAAAGATAAAGTGTTTCCATTTATGTATACTCGCTATTCTGCCCTTGCGTTGAGCTTACCTTTGGATTCTTTCAAAACAAAGGTAAGCTCAACCCGTTTCGTTCACAACTTGAACTTATTCTTGAGAAAAAAAAAGTAGGATAGAAGAGAAAATTATGAGTATAGTTGGTTTAATCCAAAATCTTATTTCAATATTTTTTATTGATTAATCATGGCAAAAAAGAGTCTTATTGAAAAAGAAAAAAGGAAAGAGAAATTGGTAAAGAAGTATGATTCTGTCCGTCAGTCCATGAAACGGGAGATGAAAAAGAGTTCATCGATACAAAAAAAGTTGGAGATTCTAGAAATGTTGCGATCCTTGCCGCGCAGCAGTACTCCCACTCGTTTACGCAATCGATGCTCCCTAACCGGACGACCTAGATCGAATTATCGATATTTTGGTTTATCCAGACACGTATTGCGTGAAATGGCACATGATTGTTTGTTACCTGGTTTAAAAAAATCAAGTTGGTGATTAAAGGGTAATCCCCTTTACACTTCATACAAAGGAAATCCTTAAGGTAACTAAACCCATTAGTCCCCTTTTCCATTTAGTATTTGACTAAGGAATTACTGATGTTCAATGTAATTATTGAAAAAAAATGTATAATAATTACATTGAAGAGGGGGTTAGGCACGCGGGGTAGAGCAGCTTGGTAGCTCGCAAGGCTCATAACCTTGAGGTCACGGGTTCAAATCCTGTCTCCGCAAAGGAATATGTTCATTCATTTTGGAAATAGTCCGATATGACCCTAATCCCTTGAATTCAAATCCTTTTCTCCGTTGATTTACTGAATTAAAGCCCTATTTCTTAAGAATTTCAAGAAACAATAAAGAAACTCTTTTAAGTCCTTCTATATAATTCTCTTAGCTTAGGTTTCCGTCTTGTAAATCAAAAGAAAAACGAAGAAATTCCTAAATACCTTTTATGACCCTTAATTGCTCCCTTTTTTATCTCTTCTTCTTATCGTCGGAGACAAGGTTATATATCTTGGAAGAATTGGTGAAACATTTTCTTTGATATTCAATCAAAGAGTTTTCATTGAATTGCTTTTTCCGATGGAGAAAAAAGAACAGGGGGAATCTTTCAATGAAAGAATAAATTCAATTAATCGAAGGAGATAGTCTTGTTACAAGTGTTTTCCACTCAATGTATTCCAACAATGTATATCTACAATTTCAATAATGTATATCTACAAGCCCTTTTAACTCAGCGGTAGAGTAATGCCATGGTAAGGCATAAGACATCGGTTCGAGTCCGATAAAGGGCTAATTGAGCGTCTACTTGCAGAATTAGATTCCAAAATTAGGCTCGGTTTATTATTTTGTTCTCAATCCGTCTTTATCTATTTTTTGTATGTTATCAATATGTTATATTTCATTGCAACATTTATTATTATTATGCGCTACAGACAATACTGCGTTTTCATGGATATCAATTCAACTTCTTTTTTTTGCGATAATCAATATGACATTATTAATATCATAATGTAAAATTAATGACAAGGGTGGACTGCCAGGTAAAGTAACCCTCCCTCAGAATGTATTTTGAAGTCTTCTGAAAATTCTTATTATAATTAATAAGAAAAAAGGATGGTAATACCAATAAAGGTTCCGCCTTTTTTGGTATTTTTGGTATTCCTTCCCTGACCAATTCGAGCGAGAGCATTGAGAAAGATGAAGTGATCTACAGCAGATATAGCTATTTTTTCTTCTATATATTTCTAAAGATAACTTTTCGTGAATTAAGCAATTTGGTTATTCTTCTCGTGAGGATCTAATCTGGATCATTGCTACTTGCACATTGCCATGACCATTCATAAATATTCTAAAGAATATCTTTTATTCTCTGTGAAGGAAAGGTTTTGCCTCTGGGAGGGATTCCAACATCCGAAAAAATCTTTCCCGATTTATCATAGGATTCCGGTGTAATGCCCTGTTTCCAAATTGGGGACCAAATCTTTTTTTCCCTCATTGGTTTGCCGACAATTTTGCCTGTGATTCCTACCTATCCCGGTGGGTCTGGGTGTTTATCGACCACCCCCCCCCCTCATACACATTAATCTAATTTTTTTGATTCAGCACCAAAAGCTTTCGAAATCTATTGAAGATTGGTAAAATAAACTTTGAGAAATGTATGAATCATAGTGGAGTGAGGAAAACAGAGATGCGGGTCGCAGCATAGGTATCTGCTTACTCATCCCATCCATCTAATTACCTAATTACAATCCCCACCCGCCTCAAAGATCATGGAGGAGGAAAGGAATATCTTTTTGTTCGTTGAACCCTCTCCCATTTTTTTCCTGGAAAAAGTACTAGTTAGGAGTGGGTATTAAACAACCGAACTGAAAAAAAAAAATTGAAAGAATACCACTAGTTACTCGATCCAGAAGAATGTTCCTCTTGTGGGGTCTCGAACTGTGAGTAGGGATAGAGAGGAATATTATTGGAACAAGTCAAGATTGACAAAATTATGGAAGAAGAGAGAGGTTTAACCACTTTTTGAAAAAAGTTTCGCAAAACGGATTGTATCGGGAATGCATCGACACCTATGCGTCGAACAAGCAGGAGGCTCAGGAGGATTAAGTAAGAAGAAATGAAAGAATCTACGAGCATTCCTGTAATGAATACAAGAAAGACTCTGGTCGAGCGATCTTCGGAAAAGACAAAAACAAAAAGAGAGAATTTTGATCCCGAATTACAGTGACTCTACCGTATTACAAAGAGAACGGATACCTAATTCTGGTTGGACGAATTTAGTGAGGGAATAATCATGACCATCGCCATTGGGAAATCCTCTAAGGAGCCAAAAGATTTATTTGATAGTATGGATGATTGGTTAAGAAGGGACCGTTTCGTCTTTGTCGGTTGGTCCGGTTTGTTACTATTTCCTACCGCTTATTTCGCCCTGGGCGGTTGGTTCACCGGTACGACATTTGTTACTTCGTGGTACACCCACGGATTGGCTAGTTCCTACTTGGAAGGCTGTAACTTTTTAACCGCTGCTGTTTCAACTCCTGCAAATAGTCTGGCGCATTCTCTGCTCCTACTATGGGGTCCCGAAGCGCAAGGTGATTTCACACGTTGGTGCCAATTAGGAGGTCTATGGACCTTCGTTGCTCTTCACGGCTCTTTCGCCTTAATCGGTTTTATGCTACGTCAATTTGAACTTGCAAGATCCGTACAATTGCGACCCTATAATGCAATTGCATTTTCCGCCCCTATTTCTGTATTTGTTTCCGTATTCTTGATATACCCCTTAGGACAATCCGGTTGGTTCTTTGCACCCAGTTTTGGCGTAGCGGCTATCTTTCGATTCATTCTATTCTTCCAGGGCTTTCATAATTGGACATTGAACCCATTTCACATGATGGGAGTCGCGGGAGTTCTTGGCGCCGCTCTTCTATGTGCAATTCACGGTGCTACGGTGGAAAACACTTTGTTTGAAGACGGTGATGGTGCAAACACATTTCGTGCTTTCAATCCAACCCAGTCCGAGGAAACGTATTCAATGGTTACCGCAAATCGTTTCTGGTCTCAAATATTCGGGGTCGCTTTCTCCAATAAGCGTTGGTTGCATTTCTTCATGTTATTCGTGCCAGTGACTGGATTATGGATGAGTGCAATTGGAGTAGTCGGTCTCGCCCTTAATTTACGCGCATACGATTTTGTCTCTCAAGAAATTCGTGCAGCAGAGGATCCCGAGTTTGAAACGTTTTATACGAAAAACATCCTGCTAAATGAAGGAATTCGGGCCTGGATGGCCGCTCAGGATCAGCCTCATGAAAATCTTGTATTCCCCGAGGAGGTGTTACCCCGTGGAAACGCTCTTTAACGGAACTCTGTCTTTGGGCGGTCGCGATCAGGAAACTACGGGTTTCGCCTGGTGGGCCGGTAACGCCCGACTCACCAACCTATCAGGTAAATTGCTAGGCGCGCACGTGGCTCACGCTGGTTTAATTGTTTTTTGGGCCGGTGCCATGAATCTCTTCGAGGTAGCCCATTTTGTTTCTGAAAAACCCATGTATGAACAGGGACTGATCCTACTTCCTCATCTAGCTACTTTAGGTTGGGGAGTAGGCCCCGGCGGAGAAGTCATAGATACTTTCCCCTATTTTGTTTCGGGGGTACTCCATTTGATTTCTTCCGCTGTTCTAGGATTTGGAGGTATCTACCACGCTCTTATCGGACCGGAGACTCTGGAAGAATCCTTCCCGTTTTTTGGTTACGTGTGGAAAGATAAGAACAAAATGACCACTATCCTCGGTATTCACTTGATCCTCCTAGGGGTGGGTGCTTTCCTCTTGGTGTTCAAGGCACTCTATTTTGGAGGCTTGTATGATACATGGGCACCTGGTGGCGGGGATGTGAGAAAGATTACAAATCTCACTCTAAGCCCAAGTGTTATCTTCGGTTACCTATTAAAATCCCCCTTTGGGGGAGAGGGGTGGATCGTAAGTGTAGACAACCTGGAAGATATCATCGGAGGGCATGTCTGGCTGGGATCCATTTGTATTTTCGGTGGAATCTGGCACATATTGACCAAGCCTTTCGCTTGGGCTCGCCGTGCCTTTGTATGGTCCGGAGAAGCTTATTTGTCTTACAGTTTAGGAGCTCTTTCCATCTTTGGTTTTACTGCTTGCTGTTTCGTCTGGTTTAACAATACGGCCTATCCTAGTGAATTTTATGGTCCCACTGGCCCTGAGGCTTCTCAGGCTCAAGCTTTCACCTTTCTGGTCAGGGACCAGCGCCTCGGTGCAAACATAGGCTCTGCCCAGGGACCTACCGGTTTGGGCAAGTACCTAATGCGCTCCCCCACAGGAGAAATTATTTTTGGCGGCGAAACCATGCGCTTCTGGGACCTGCGCGCACCTTGGTTAGAACCTCTCAGAGGTCCCAATGGTTTGGATCTGAGTAAGTTGAAAAGAGACATACAGCCCTGGCAGGAACGACGGTCAGCGGAATATATGACCCACGCACCTCTAGGTTCTTTAAACTCCGTAGGTGGGGTAGCTACCGAAATCAATGCCGTAAACTATGTTTCTCCCCGAAGTTGGTTAGCCACGTCTCATTTTGTTCTGGGATTCTTTTTTTTCGTGGGTCACTTGTGGCACGCAGGAAGGGCTCGAGCAGCCGCAGCTGGGTTTGAAAAGGGGATTGATCGCGATACCGAACCCGTTCTTTCCATGACACCCCTGAATTAGAAGGAAAAATCAGAAAAAACAGGTCGAGGAGAGAAAAGAATTTCATTCTTTTCTAAATTCTTTGTACTTATTGTTCGATTGGAAAAATATTCATACTTATTAATTGGTTCATCAATGGTAAGATGAGTATGCATCAACTGATTTGGGCATAACAGCAAATTGATCTCAAGTACATAAAGAAATACTTATTGCATTGGCCTTTTTCTCCATTTATGAATAAAGATAATAAAAAGTGACCAGTACTTTTTATCTGTTTTTTTTCCTTGCCCTCTCTCTTTTTTGAAAACCATTGAAGTTGAAAAAAGAAAAAGGTTTTGTTCACAACCACTCCTGTCGGTATCTGGATTATTTATTGTTTCTGGAACATCCCTCTCTTCTTTTTTCTTGGAGAGGGACGTTTCAGCCTTAGTAAGAGTTATTTGTCTTTAGTGTATATTGGGAATACGGCTTTCAGTAAGACAAAACCTTCACTCACGTGTGATTCTTTTCCGTTGACGCGCGTATCATCTCACATGTTGGGAGATTGACGAGTGGAGTGGAAAAGAAAATCCCCTCACCTCTTCTCTGCAACTATCTCATTGAACGGATCTATTCCATATAGGTAAAAAAGGATTTTTCTTTAGTTTTTCTTTCAATTTTAAAATATTTTGCGCTGGATTCCTCGCATCCATCCATTCATTTCATCTCTCATATTTTGGAAACTATGGGTATATGATATAGAACTAGTATCTCAAAAAATTTGGGTATAAAAGAGTCCCAATTGATCGTGTCGGAACATTAGTATGGTGCCACTAGCAAAACTGTCCCCTATTCTAACGTATAGTAGGAGAGAGAGGGATTCGAACCCTCGATAGCGTTTCAGCACTATGCCAGTTTTCAAGACTGGAGCCATGAACCACTCGGCCATCTCTCCCAAATGAGCATATTGAATATTTGGAATACGCATTGATTCTTTCACCGAAAATAGAGATTGAATCGGTACAAAATTATCTCGACACACATATATATATATATATATATAGATTGCATCGATATTCATCCGTTTTCGCCGCGGATAACAAAATGGATAAAATAGGAATAATTCATTCCAATCTATGAGAAGTGGAACCAAGAAGGATGATCATCCTGAATGATTGGATTCTCATTGTTGCTCTATTTTTTCTTTGAATCCAATTTCTTTTAATGAATTGGATCTTAGGGCGCTGGACCAGATACCTCCGTTATCACTAGGAACAAGCGCCTAGTCTATTAAACGTCTCACTGGATGGGGATCGGATGGTACAAACCTTTTCTGTTCTGATAGATAGGGAAATTTTCGCTATGACTATAGCCTTTCAATTAGCCTTATTCACATTAATTGCAACCTCATTTTTATTAGTCATCGGTGTGCCAGTCGTGCTCGCCTCCCCCAATGGTTGGTCCAGTAGCAAAAATATTGTTTTCTCAGGAGCTTCACTATGGATCGGATTAGTCTTTTTAGTAGGTATACTGAATTCTTTCATATCTTGAGGAACGGATACGCCAATTTCTTATTTATTAGAACTTCTTGGGACTAAAGAATAATTGTATAGAGGATTTCCTGCCTTTTTTTTTTGCTGGTCCGATAGGTGGGGCAAGATGGTTCCCCAACCACTTATAGATAAGATCCTGATGAGATCGATGCGAAATACAAAAATACGATACATTCATCAAAAAAGTTCTTCTACATTTTTATTATATTGATCTGAGTCTCAAATAGATAGATGGATTTTCCCTATATTCGACATCTAGACTTTGGTCAAGATGTCGAATATATCTATATATATAGATATAATATATCTATATATCGTAATACATTGCGCGGATATAGTTGAATGGTAAAATATCTCCTTGCCAAGGAGAAGACGCGGGTTCGATTCCCGCTATCCGCCTCCTTCCAGCAAATAGGAGGAGAAGGGGGATACCTATCCCCGATTTTCAAATCAAAATGATTGATAGATCTTTTTCATAACTCGAAAAAATGACTCTGAAACAAAATAGACTAATAGTTTACGAGATATTTTGTTGGTGAATCTGATGAAAAATTACCATTTGCGACCCCTTACTTTCAAAATTTAGCTTTTTCATTCGTGAAGCAAAGATGCGCCAAACCAAGTTCGTTCGGAAATCAAATACATCAAAGGTGGCTTATAATTTATTTGTACCATCACTATTTATTACTAATCATTGTGCAAATTCAAAAAGATTATGTTTTTGATAAATAGTTTATTTGATGGAAAAATGAAAAAGCTTACAAGTCTATCACATTGTTTTGAAAACAGAAAAAATAGAAAACAACTCACTAAACAAATGTTGATTTCTTTTTTATGCATTATGCAACACAACACTTTTGAAAATTTTTCTGTAGATCGAACCAGAAAATGTCATTAATCATAGGGACCACAAAATGAATAGTTATCCAGCTTAGTAGAACCAATACTTGCTATTTTGGTCCCAAATCTGTTTTACTCGGATCCAATGAAAAGGATAGCACCCTAATATGATTGTATTGACGATTTTCATCGAATCTGTTATCATAATAGGGGGTGATTCAGCCCCCATCGTCTAGAGGCCTAGGACATCTCCCTTTCACGGAGGCGACGGGGATTCGAATTCCCCTGGGGGTATCCGTTCTACACGTACTTTGCAAGTGCAATATAGAGAGGTTGATCAATCCCACTGTTTTTAATGAGGGACAATAAATCTACTTATTAGATTCAAACAAATGAATTATAATTTGACCCTTCTGGTTCTTTTTAATAGAATTTAAATCTATGGGTCGATGCTCGAGTGGTTAATGGGGACGGATTGTAAATCCGCTGGCAATGCCTACGCTGGTTCGAATCCAGCTCGGCCCAAGTCTAAATATTTAAGATCTTCCTGAGGAAGAGGGAAGAAAAGATCGGCACAGATCATCCGAACTGTTTAGTACTTAACAATGTTATTACAATAAAGCGGGACTGACGGGTCTCGAACCCGCAACTTCCGCCTTGACAGGGCGGCGTTCTAACCGATTGAACTACAATCCCATCGGGTTTCCAACTCAAGTCTATGCAGCTAGCGCTGGAAAGTCAATGCCTTACTTTTTTTATTAGCCTTACTTTTTTTATTATTTATAACAAAAATTTCTTAAGTAGAATTTAATTTTTTTTTGAAGTAGAAAAAGAAAAAAAAGCTTGATGAAGAAAAAGAATTAAGTATTATTGATACTTCATTTTATGATATACTACCTAATCAGTAGTACAAACATATTTAGTCGGATCCGAAGAAATCAAAAGCTCCCATTAATTTTGGACAGTAGAATGGAGAACAATGTTTTTATCTCTCCGTTTTCTCGACGAAAACAAATCAGAAATTAATGATTTATAATAGAGTTCAGGAGTTTTTCCCAATGGGATCTGCTCAAATCATTCCCTAATCGAATCAAATTACTGATACGGAAGTGAATATTCTTGCGTTCGTAGCTACTGCACTCTTCATTTTAATTCCTACAGCTTTTTCACCTATTCTTTACATTCGAACAGCCGCTCAGAGTAACTAACTAATTGATTGAACGTCAAACTCCTATCTGTCCATGGGCAGGTGAGGGGGAAACCTTAGTCGGGGGGGGGCAAGCATCGATCATCTAATTATCGAACAAACAGTAGACCATGCTTCTACTTCGGACGAGTCGTTCGTAGGTTCAACAGTTTGTGACGAACCGCGAGCTCTCCCCCTGGCTTACGTTCTGACCCGTTAACAATTAAGAACCCATGATCCGTTTCAATCTAATTGAATCACGTTTTCACACAGGAAAAATACGGTTTAATTGTTTCCCAATTAATAGTTTTATATGGATAAACTTCAAGTATTTAAAGAATTTTTAAGTACAGATATAATTCTATCGGTATCAATTTCTAAGAATAATAATTAATATTGATTAAGTTTTTTTGATTTTTCCTCTTCTTATGATTCATATGGAATTAGGACCCGGAGCAGCTGTTGGGATTGGGTTAATAGCAACAGGTGTATCTTCGTACGCCCTCGGAAAAGGGGAACCTAGTGTATCTAGAGGTGTGATCTCGAGCGTACCTGTGCAATTGATATCCCACAACATCCTCAACATATTATTCTCGAAAAGGAGAATGTGAAACTTGAATGTGGAACAGAAATCATGAAAAGTTTTGATCCATGACTAGACCTAGTCAATATGATTGTTCATACTTCCCAAACTGATAAAAAGAAATTTAGAATGTTCCAACTATTCTCTTTCCCAAAAATATCTTTGGTTTTGGTTTCTCATCTCTGGAGGAAGAATCCATACATGTGATATCGATCTAGACTTCTGGGTTTCGGGAACAATAAGTTGTGTCTAAAGATCCGTAGGGTCAAATAGCCAATGGGGATTTAGTAAGTCTAAAGATAGAAACGTTTTGCAAATGGACAGGTTTGTAAAGAACAAGACGGATCAGAACAGTCGGAAAGGGCATGTCTAGCCATCTATATCGATCCAGACTCCAGGATTGCCAAATTACCCAGTTTGTTCTGTCGAGAGAATATCCAAGAAGTTTTACGAAGAAACTGACATGGATTAAAAGTAAATTGTAGACTATTGCACGATTTCTTAATTTGCATAAGCCATAAGGAAATGAAAAAATCACATATGGTTTTTTGGGAGGGGGGCATTGGTCCCAAAATCTCCATCCTATCCCAATATTATGATTTTCTACTTTCTTCTATTGGACTACTTTGCGGAGGAATTCCTGTCTTTCAAGGTTGGCGGTTAGATCCTATCCTATTACCATCCGAAATGCTTTCAGGTGGAACTGCAGCGTTTCTCATAATCGAGAACTTACGCCTTCGTGCAAAAGAAGCTGAACAATTAAAAAAATTGAATTATCAAGTATTCATTGTAAATTGGTTGACAAATCATAAGTGGCTAGCTACCCCGAACATAGTGAACACTTGTATGGATCACAAATTGGATCCGAAGACTACGGAATGGATAGAAATTTTCTGTACTGAATATGTCATCCATGAAAACCAAAAGGGAAAGGAAAGAATCTGGGGAGATGCAACTAGCTAATGCTAAAGTCATATTTTCCCAGACTCTTGAAAAAGATTAATGATTCGCTGTAACCCGCTTCTTCCCCAAACTACAAGTGAAAGGGAGGATGTAAAAATCACCATTGAAGCTGCCCAAGCCATACTGACTATATCCGTATATGCTATCCCTATTTTCTCAACTTTTCCTGGTAAGAAGAAGATATGGAAAAGACGTAAATAACCATGTAGTTACCGTTTTTTCCATATAGAGACTTCCATGTTGTATACATACATATTGTAACAAAATGTTATTGTATATCAAAATATGTCAGCGTATAAAAACAAAGATGGATGGTCAGTCGAAAATAAATACGAAAGTATTGCGATTCAAGCCTAAGTTGTACCCAGCATGAATGGGAAATCTTTTTTTGCTAAGGTAAAAAAACTATTGAATTGATAGATTGACTCTTATTCACTTTTTGAATGTTGACGATAGCCTGTATTGAAATCTTCAGGTTCGAGACCCCTTTATCTTTCAAATTGCGATATACTGCAGATTGGGATTGATTGTCATATTCGGATACATATAGTGTGATAGGCCATAATTAATCTATGGAGCATCTCAATTTGTGTCTGAATTAGTGACAAGAAGAGTCAATCCCGTTAAAATGAGAAACCCTTGGATTAGGCGACACCCAGATTCGAACTGGGGAATGAAGGATTTGCAGTCCCTTGTCTTACCACTTGACTATATCGCCCCTTCTCAATTTCATCAGATTCTTCAATCCTATTAACATCTATTTCTGAAAAACGGAAGCAATCTTTGAAAGAGATACTAGAAATGTAACAATAATTATATCATTTGGTGACAATATTAGCAAGTCGTTTTTCTTTTTCTTTCACGTTTTACCGTGCGCTCTTCCATAAATAACCATCACCGATTCAAACAACTTTGAGTCCCTTCCTCTTTATAATCTCACCTTGAGATTGATAAGAGAAGACAAATACTTTTTAGAGGTTTTCAAATCAAATAATTCTCTCCTTTTTTTGTTTCCCCGGAAAGAGAAACACAAAAATATTGACACATATTTATTTTTTGATTCGTTCCAATCAATTATGGTTTTGATAGATTTCATTATTTGCCCAAATGCTGGGATACCAAGTCTCTTTTCGTTTTTCAATCCAAAAGAGATTGGCTGCTTAGATAAAAACCCAAGACTTAGTGCTGTTTTGTTCTGATTATAAATTCTGTTTTTTGCCTTGAAAATAGAATTTTGTTATATATTTTGATAATGCCTTCCTAGCAATCTACAAAGTTACTATAATATGCTCGATGTATTATCTTTGTCTAAATTCATTAGATTACTATTTTGTCAAAGGAAACAAAAAAGCAATAGTTTGAAAAATAGAAATCTTTGAATTGTCGCATGATTAGTACTTCTATCCACGTTCAAAATAATGGGATAGGAATAGTCAAAAGAGGGGTTTGGGCGTAGAAGAGGCAGAAGGAGATAGATAGGCAAGCTGAAGCACTCTGCGGAAGAAAGCAGGAAAGCGGGGGGGGCATACTCTCGAGATAACATTAGGAGGAAATAGTAAAATGTTTGTATTGCCGGAACCTGGAAGAATCCAAATTGGGGGATTCAACCGTTTTATTTGCGAAAAATTGTTTGAGGAGCTCAAAAATTTTCCAAAAATAGAAGATACAGATAAGGAAGTTGAATTTTGATTACTTACCGAGCAGTACCAATGGTCAAAACCTACAGTTGAAGAAAGAGATGCTGTGTATCAATGTATCACATATTCATCCGATCTATACGTACCGGCTCAATCGATTTGGAAGAGGAACAAATCAACACAGAAAGAAATTGTACGTCTCGGATCCATTCCTTGGATGAATCCCGAAGGAGCATTTGTAATCAATGGAATCGCGAGGGTCCTTATCAACCAAGTACTGAGGAGTCCCGGTATCTATCACAACCGCGAATCAGACCATAAAGGAGTTTCTGCGTATACCAGCACTATAATTTCAGATTGGGGGGGAAGATTCAAACTGGGGATAGACAAGAGGGATAGAACATGGGTTCGTATCAGTAGAAAACGAAAAGTGTCCATCTTGATTTTACCTTTAGCTATGGGATTAGACGAAGAAACTATTTTACGAAACGTTCATTACCCCAAGATTTTTATGAATCTCTTGAATAAACAGAAAGGAACCATCCAATCATCAGAAGATGCTTTAGTGGAACTTTACAAGCATTTGTACCCCAATGCAGACGTCAATCTCGTCTTTTCAGAATCGATATTCAAGGAATTATAGAAAAGATTTTTTCAACAAAGGTGCGAATTGGGAAGACTCGGTCGACGGAATCTAAACGTCAGACTCAATCTTGATGTACCTCAGACGGAACATTTTTTACTACCCCAAGATGTGCTAGCGGCTGCAGATCATTTGATTGAAATAAGTTACGGAACAGGCAGTCTTGACGATATAGACCATTTGAAAAATCGACGCGTTCGATCTATAGCGGATCTTTTACAAGAACAATTCAAATTAGCTTTGAATCGTTTGGAGAGTTCTATTCGACAAAACGTTCGTAAAGCCGTTAGGCGTAAACGTTCAGTACCTCCCAGAGAATTAGTAACGTCTGCCCCGTTAATAATAACCTTCAAAGAATTCTTTGGTTCACACCCACTCTCTCAGTTTTTGGATCAAACCAACCCATTAGCAGAAATGGTTCATAAACGACGATTAAGCGCTCTAGGTCCTGGGGGATTAACACGACGAACGGCCAGTTTTCAGGCCCGAGATATTCATTTCAGTCACTATGGACGCATTTGCCCCATAGAAACATCCGAAGGTATGAATGCTGGACTTATTTCATCCTTGGCTATTTTTGCAGAAGTCAGCGATTCGGGGTCCCTGCAAAGCCCTTTGCTACAAATGTCTGAATCTCACGAGGAGGAACAAATAGTTGAATTATTGGCTGGTGAAGATGATTCTTACCAAATAGCAACTGGAAATTTATTAATGCCGGAATGGAGGACCCGAGAGGAAGAACTTGTACCGGTTCGTTACCGACAAGAATTTCTAACCGTTACGTGGGAACAAGCCCGTTTTCGTAGCGTGCATCCCCTACAACATTTTTCAATCGGGGCTTCCCTTATTCCTTTTATTGAGCATAATGATGCAAACCGTGCATTGATGGGGTCCACCATGCAGAGACAAGCAGTTCCGCTTTCTAGGCCTGAAAGGTGCATTGTAGGTACTGGGTTAGAAGGTCAGGTAGCTTTAGATTCAGGAAGCGTAGCTGTATCCGAACAAGAAGGAAGAATCAAATACGTTGATGGCAATAGAGTTGTATTCTTTGCCAGCCACAAAAAAAAGGTTGCGGATATTCAATTGAAGGTCTATGAACGTTCTAACAATAATACTTGTATGCACCAGAAACCTATAGTTGCTCAAGGAGAACTTTTAAGGTGTGGAGAAATTTTAGCGGATGGAGCAACGACTGTTGGGGGCGAATCAGCATTGGGCAGAAACGTTCTGGTAGCCTATATGCCATGGGAAGGATACAATTTTGAAGATGCAGTACTAATCAGTGAACGTTTGGTCTATGAAGATATTTACACGTCTTTTCATATTGAGAGGCACGAAGTGGAGGTCCGCGCAACAAATCAGGGCATGGAAAAAGTAACCAGGGAAATTCCTCAACTGGATAGTCACGTGCTTCGTTATTTGGACGGGAATGGTCTTGTCGAACTGGGATCCCGGGTAGAAGCGGGAGATGTTTTGGTAGGTAAATCAACGCCTCAAGAAGTAGACGGTTCATTACGTGCCCCAGAGGGAAAATTATTACAAGCGATTTTTGGCATACAATCAGTGAACGCAAAAGAGAGTTGTTTAAGAGTTCCTATTGGTGGAAGAGGCCGAGTCATTGATATCAGATGGGTCTATCCTGATGATGACACTATGAATGATTCGGAAATTATTCACGTCTATATATTGCAGAAGCGCCAGATACAAGTAGGTGATAAGATAGCTGGCAGGCATGGCAACAAAGGCATTGTATCAAAAATATTATCCAGACGGGATATGCCTCACTTGCAAAATGGTACACCGGTTGATGTGGTATTAAGCCCCTTAGGCGTTCCTTCCCGTATGAATGTAGGACAGATTTTCGAATGCTTACTTGGGCTAGCAGGGGAATTTCTAGGGGTCCATTACAGAGTAACACCTTTCGATGAAAGGTATGAGCGGGAATCTTCTAGAAAATTAGTCTTTTCCGAACTTTGTAGGGCGAGTACGGACACGCAAAATCCGTGGCTATTCGAACCCGAGCATCCTGGAAAAAGTCGATTAATTGATGGCCGCACAGGGGAAGCTTTTGACCAACCTGTTACGATTGGAAAAGCTTACATAATGAAATTGATTCACCAGGTTGATGATAAGATTCATGCGCGATCCAGTGGACCCTATGCACCTGTTACACAACAACCTCTTAAAGGTAGATCTAGACGTGGAGGACAACGAGTCGGAGAGATGGAAGTCTGGGCTTTGGAAGGTTTCGGCGTATCTCACACACTACAAGAAATGCTTACTATTAAATCCGACCATATTCAAGCTCGTTACAAAGTACTTGGGGCAATTATGACTGGAAAACCTGTACCTAAGCCCGATACGTCCCCAGAGTCTTTTCGATTGCTAGTTCGAGAATTGCGATCCATGGGTCTGAATTTGGAGCATAACTTGATACTCGAAGGAGGTTTGGTAAGAAAAAGTAGAAAGATCTGATCGAAACGTTTCTAGCAAGAACCAATAGGAAATTCTTATATTATGATTCATCGAACCAATTATCAGCAACTTCGTATTGAAATTGCCTCCCCCGAGCAGATTCGTAGTTGGGCTGAGAGGGAATTACCGAATGGAGCAGTCGTTGGGCAAGTTAATTAACCTTATACATTGCATTACAAGACTCATAAACCAGAGAGAGATGGTTTATTTTGCGAAAGAATATTTGGTCCCACAAAGAGTGGAGTATGTGCTTGCGGAAACTACCGATCCTTTGATAATGAGGAAGAATCCTCCAATTTTTGCAAACAATGCGAAGTTGAATTTACTGATTCTAGGGTACGAAGGTATCGAATGGGGTATATCAAACTGGCATGTGCAGTAACCCATGTATGGTTTTTGAGAAGAATCCCCAGTTATGTTGCAAATCTTCTAGCTAAACCTCTTAAGGAATTGGAAAGCCTAGTCTATTGCGACCTTTTTCTCGCTAGGCCTGTGGGAGAAAAACCCACTCTATTACGATTACGAGGATCATTCAATTATGAGGATCGGCCTTGGAAGAATGTTCTTCCCATCTTTTTTTCCACTAGGAACTTCGAAACTCTTCGGGGAAGAGAAATAGCCACTGGGGGGGACGCTACTAAAAAACGGTTGACCAACCTTAATCTACAGAATTTGATGGATCGTGCATACTCAGAATGGCAAATATTAGCAAAACAAGGGTCTAGTGAAAATGAATGGGAAGATCAAACAATTCGGAGAAGGAAAGATCTTTTGATTAGACGAATCAATTTGGCCAAAGATTTTTTACAGACACGTATACGACCGGAATGGATGGTGCTAGATTTCCTACCGGTCTTGCCACCTGAATTGAGACCCATTGTTGAACTATACGAAGGTGAATCAATTACGTCTGATCCAAATGAGCTTTATAGAAAAATAATCTATCGAAATAATACACTTATTGATTTTTTATCCGGAAGCGAATTTACTCCTGAAGGATTGATGGTGTGTCAAAAAAGACTTATTCAAGAAGCTGTGGATGCCCTCATTGATAATGGTATACGCGGGCAACCCATGAGAGATGTAAATAACAGGCCTTACAAATCATTTTCCGAATTAATCGAAGGTAAAGAGGGCCGGTTCCGCGAGAATTTGCTCGGAAAGCGGGTCGATTATTCGGGTCGTTCCGTTATTGTGGTGGGCCCATCCCTTTCGTTACACCAATGCGGATTACCTCGAGAATTGTCAATAGAGCTTTTTCAAGCATTTGTAATTCGTAATTTGATCGGATGGCGTATCGCTCGTAACCTAAGAGCCGCCAAGAATATGATTCGAAAGGGAGAACCCATTATATGGAAGGTTCCTCAAGAGGTTATGCGGGGTCACCCTATATTACTAAATCGAGCACCTACGTTACATAGGTTAGGTATACAAGCGTATCAGCCTATTCTGATAGAAGGACGTGCTATTCGTTTGCATCCATTAGTTTGCGGGGGGTTCAATGCAGATTTTGACGGGGATCAAATGGCCGTACATGTACCTCTATCTTTAGAGGCTCAGACCGAGGCTCGTTTCCTAATGTTTTCACATGCTAACCTATTGTCCCCTGCTACGGGAGATCCTGTCTCTGTACCAACTCAAGATATGCTTCTGGGACTGTATGCACTAACCATCGAAAATAGGCAAGGGATATATGGAAACAGATACTCCCTTATCGAGGGGGATTGCCAATCTTATTTCAAAATACCCTATTTTACAAGTTATGACGACGTGCTTAGGGCTAAGCAGTCAAAACAAATAGATTCTCATAGTCTTTTGTGGCTCCGATGGAAAATCGAGTTGTACCCAATTGGTTCGAGAAATTGTGAATTTCCCATTGAATCTCAATATGAATTCTCAGGAGCATCCTTTTATTTCTATCACAATTGCCAAATCAGAAAATGGAGAGGGGTTCGTTCACCTGGCACATATATTCTTACAACTGCTGGTCGTATTTCGTTCAACCAACAACTACGGGAGGCAACACAAGGAACGTCTGAATCTTTTTTAAACCGGCGAGTTTGACTATCTTTGTAACAATAGATCGTAAAAAGTTTCTAAAACTTTTTTTCATAGGCGGGAGTAATGAGAATCGAGGAAGTTTCCAACACATGCATTGATCAAATAAACAAATAAATCTGATGTGTTCATCAATTATACTTACGGATGAAAAAGTTGAGGTTTTTGCAACGGCGGATCAAGCTGAATCGCCTTTTTACAATAAGACGATGGATAAGACTGCAATGAGGCAACTTATTAACAAATTAATAGTTCATTTTGGAATTACATATGCAGCAAATATTTTGGATCAGGCCAAAGATTTAGGTTTCCAACAAGCTACAAAAGCATCTATTTCATTAGGCATTGATGATCCTTCGACAGTGTCATCCAAGGGATGGCTCGTACAAGATGCAGAAAAACAGGGTTACATTTCAGATCAGTATCATCGTTATGGGAGTTTGCACGCTGTAGAGAAGTTACGTCAATCGATTGAAGCCTGGTATGCCACAAGTGAATGTCTGAGGCGAGAGATGAATCCAGGTTTCAGAATAGTCGATCCCCTGAATCCTGTTCATATGATGTCTTTTTCAGGAGCCCGGGGAAATACCTTTCAAGTACATCAATTAATTGGAATGAGAGGACTGATGTCGGATCCACGAGGACAGGTAATTGATTTACCAATTAGAAGAAATTTGCGCGAAGGTTTATCCTTAACAGAATATGTGATTTCTTGCTATGGGGCCCGCAAGGGAGTCGTGGATACTGCAGTACGAACATCCGATGCTGGGTACCTCACGCGTAGGCTCGTCGAAGTGGTTCAACACATTGTTGTGCGTAAAAAAGACTGCGAAACAGTTCAAAGCATTTCGGTAGATTTCATTGGCGGAAAAAAGAAATCCATACGAACGATATCGTAACAAGGACTTATTGGACGTGTCCTGGCAGACAATGTCTATTCAAACCAAAGATGTATTGCTGTTCGTAACCAGGATATTAGTGATGGGCTAGCCAGTAATTTGGTCTATGCGAAGCAACCAATACACATAAGATCTCCTTTAACATGCAGAACCATTTTTTGGATATGTCAGTTGTGTTACGGTTGGAGTCTCGCCCACCACGACTTAGTCGAGTCGGGAGAAGCTGTAGGCATCATTGCAGGCCAATCGATCGGAGAACCGGGGACTCAACTAACGTTAAGAACCTTTCATACCGGGGGTGTATTTACGGGGGATATCGCAGAATATATAAGAACTCCATTTAATGGAACTATTCATTTTGACGAGAATTCAGTTTATTCCACACGTACGCGACACGGACACCCTGCTTGGATGTGCCGCAATGAATTAATTATCGATATTAAAGGTTTGGATTGTACGAATCGTCTGGTTATTCCAGCAAAGAGTCTACTTATGATTCAGAATGATCAATATGTTGAGTCACAACAGATTATTGCAGAAGTACGAACCAGGGAGTTTCCTCTCAAGGAACGTATTCTAAAATCCATTTATCCAAACCTGGAGGGAGAGATCCATTGGAGCAGGCTCGTTCGTCACTCCCAAAATCGCATGGGCGATACAGTTCGTATCGTGTGTGACGCGGGTCACGCGTGGGTCCTTTCAGGAACCTCTAATTCTTTTGATAGATATTATTTCTTGCACTGGGACCAAGACAGAATTGATCTATCTATCAAACCCAAGTCTCATAAAATAAGTGGGAAATCTTCTTCCAATAAAACGTATTTGGAAATCCGTAAAGAAAAGAAAGTGATGCAAAAGTTTGGGCCCAATCCGAAGTATTCTCCGAATCTTTCTAATCTTTTAACATTCACTTCGACTCTTTCCCATTTTGTAGTGAATCGAATTGAAGGAGTAGTAGGTGCGGCTATATCATCATTGAAATGGAAAGCAAATTTTGATGAGTTATCACCCATAACTTTCAATATTCAATTACTGGATACTAGTACTATTTCTAACAAAAATAGGATCGTTGCTATTTGTAGCAATGACAAGTACCAGACCAGCGTTTCGGGCATCATCAAGTATGGCAGTATACAAGTCGAACCTATTAGGGAAACGGGATTTGTTTCGGGAGACAAAACGACAGACACTTTTCGACTGCGAAACAACATTATTGGAGGGGGTAATTTCTTCCTAGTTCCCGAAGAGATATATGTTACTCATGAACCCCCTTCATCTCTCTTCGTAGCAAACCACAGCCTAATTGAAGAAGGTGCACAACTATCTCCTAGCATCACTAGCCAAGTATCCGGACTGGTTCAAATAAAAGTGATAGAAAATGGTATGGAAATAAGGATTTTACCAGGATATATCTATCACCCCGAAAACCTAGAAGTAATAATGAGTGTATTTGTTAATGGGGGTATTATCATTGGACCAGGAAATTCCGTCTTAGATGAATTCAAAACTGAGAATTGGATTTATCTACAATCGGTTGTACTTCACGGGGCAGATAAACCTTCTCTTTTGATAAGGCCAATTGTTGAATACATAGTATCTGACGATTCGTCAGCGCAGGTCAGCTTCCCTCATGAGACGCCTGCGACGTTGGAATGCATAAGGGCCCAATCCTTTATGTACATGCTTTATGAAAATGATGAACGCGTAGAAGTAAAAAAGGGGGCAAGTATTCAATTGGTTCAAACCCATTTAGTGATTGGTCCTCAGAAACGTTTTTCCTCTTTTTCTCCGATTCCTTGTACAAAAAAATCTTGTGGGTTTTTCACCAATGTAATGATTAACGACCTCTATCATACGTTTTTCCACGTTGGATCATCACACAATTTACCCGCAACGGCAAGGTATAACCGAGTTTTTGATCAACAAAAGCTTCTTACAGATTTATATCCTAGTTCTTATAGTCATGACAAATCAGTTGTTGAGTATAGGGGCACGATCCATTCAGTTTCTGAACGAGGTTTATTACCTCTTCTTCTGTTGTTACCGTTCAGTCTATCTCGTATTATACTCCACCCCGATTTGAATTACGGGAAAACTGTATATACTAATGATTCTGCATTAGCAGAAGTTATTTATACAAAGGGTAATGAAAAAAAAAGTCTAAAGAATTTCAACATAAATTTTTTTAATCGAAAATATTCTATTGAATTACAAGAGAGAATATCGAATCTAGAACTATTTGATTCTCTTTTCGATCCAAAAGAAAATAGAGAGTTGGGTCTATTGGGTGATTTAATGGATGTTCCCAGCTGTATGTATTGCCCCTGTGCCGATTCCACACCGTCCAGTGATCCATCCCACTTTGATAATGAACCAGAGGATGCATTGGAAAAGATGAATTGGTATCTGACAAACGAGGATGAACAGATTGTCAAATATCCCTCAATTTGTTTTCTAGAAATTAGCTTATTCAATAAGGCAACTTACCTTTTGTTGGATAGCCTTACTTTCATAGAAACCGCACCAGTAAAAATCGGTCTTTTAATTGGTGAAAATAGGTATATCTATGACGAGAACAGTTGTCACCAATCGGGCCAAGTTGTGGCTATAAACAAGAAATATTTATTAATTAGACATGCTAAGCCTTACTTATCCACCCGAGGAGCAACCGTTCATAAAGATCCCGGAGATTTTATTGGTAAGGGTGATACATTAATAACATTACCATATGATAGATTGAGATCTGGGGATATCATTCAGGGTTTGCCCAAGATTGAACAGTTGTTGGAATCTCGTTCGATTGCTTCTTTTCCGACTGGAACTGAAAATGTTTTTGAACGATGGAATCGAGGTGTCATTAGATCAATTGGGAACCTTTGGGGCCGCTTCGTAGGCGCCGGTGCAAGTATGGAACACTGCCAATTGGTTCTAATCGATCAGATTCAAAAGGTTTATGGTTCACAAGGTGTACAAGTATCCGATAAACATATAGAAGTTATCGTTCGACAATTGACATCAAAAGTTGTATTGTTAGAAGACGGAATAACTACTATTTTTCTACCCGGGGAGCTTGTTGAGTTGTCACAAGCACAGCGGATGAATCGTATGTTAAAGAAATCTATTCCGTATAAACCTATTTTATTGGGAATGACAAAAGCATCTCTTAATACTACTAGTTTTTTATCAGAGGCAAGTTTTCAAGAGACTACTCGAGTACTAGCCAAAGCCGCTCTCCGGGGTCGGATCGACTGGTTAAAGGGATTAAAAGAGAATGTTATTCTTGGTGATGCTGTTCCCATTGGAACAAGTAGTCAAGAGATTCTTGGTCGAATGGATGTAAATAAACAAAAAGAATTATATTCCAATAGGAAACTTTTAAATACTTTTGAAAAAGAAGTGGATAAACAAATTCTCCCCGATTTTTCAGAGGAACCGGTTTTTCGGCATAAGATCAGGATTCACGAAGAATTAAAGCATTCTCTTTCCCGTTCTGAGATCGGTATGCATTAATTTCATTCATTCTTATTGTCAACTAAATTGAGAATAGATTTATTGATTATTTCAATTAACAATATTGATTGGTAGATTGCAACTGTTTTAGAACTCTCGTTAGAATGAAACCAATCCGAAGTTTTTCATACCCGAGGAAAAGATGCGACGAAAAAATTGGAATATTGATTTGGAAGGGATGATGGGAGCGGGAGTTCATTTTGGTCACCAGACTCATAGGTGGAATCCCAAAATGTCACCCTACATTTTTACAGAGCGCAAAGGGGTTCATATTATTGATCTTATTCAGACAGCTAGTCTCTTATCTGAAGCCTGTGACTTTGTTTGTGATGCAGCAATGGAGGAGAAAGAGTTTCTGATGGTAGGTACTAAATATCAAGTGGCTGATCTAGTCACGTCGGCTGCAAAGATATCTCGATGTCACTACGTAAGCGAAAAATGGCTGAGCGGTACACTAACAAATTGGTCCACTACAGAAATGCGTCTTCGTAGATTTCAAGATCTGCAAGACGGAGAAGATACAGGAGAGTTTGACCGACTCCCGAAGAAAGAAGCCTCAATCTTAAAGAGACAATTGGTTCGATTAGACAAGTATCTAAGCGGCATTCAGTATATGTCAGATTTACCCGATATCGTGATAATCACTGATCAACACGAACAATCGACTACTCTTCAGGAATGTATTATTCTAGGTATTCCCACAATTTGCGTCGTTGATACGGATTGTGATCCGTATCTCACGGACATACCGATCCCGGGTAATGATGACGCCCGATCCTCGATTCGATGGATATTAGACAAATTAGCATTAGCCATTTGTGAGGGTCGTTCCAACTCGAAAAACTCACCCAGAATTAATGGTTATAAGGGTTAATTGTTGTTCTAGTTATTCGAAGTAGCAATCGTTTGTTCTGGAAGCAAAGGTATTGTGTGACCCACTCACGGATAGAACCTATATAATTTTTTTTTAACTCAATCTCGCAACACTTTGTATCAAAGTGTATCTGTAAGTCAAATAATTGTTAAAAAGAGGGATTAATATGTATATCGAGCAATTATTAGTTAATAGAATCGATGACTTGTACCAAATATCGAGCGTGGAGGTGGGTTAACATTTCTATTGGCAAATAGGGGATTTTCAAGTCCATGCACAGGTTCTCGTAACCTCTTGGATAGTGATTGCCATCTTGTTGGGTCTATCCATTACAGCTACTCGTGATTTGCAAATGATACCGACTGGTACTCAGAATTTTATCGAGTATATCTTCGAATTTATTAGAGATTTGACCAGGACTCAAATGGGAGAAGAGGAATATCGACCTTGGGTACCATTCATTGGAACCATGTTTTTATTTATTTTTGTATCGAACTGGTCAGGCGCTTTGCTTCCTTGGCGAATCATTCAACTACCCCATGGAGAGTTGGCCGCACCTACAAACGATATCAACACAACCGTTGCGTTAGCCTTGCCAACATCAGTTGCATATTTCTATGCTGGTCTACACAAAAGAGGTCTCAGTTACTTTGGTAAGTACATCCAACCGACTCCAGTACTGCTACCTATTAATATATTGGAAGATTTTACTAAACCCCTATCACTCAGTTTTCGCTTATTTGGAAATATATTGGCTGATGAGTTAGTAGTAGCTGTTCTCGTTTCATTGGTCCCTTTGATTGTACCCGTACCTATGATGCTTCTAGGACTATTTACTAGCGCTATTCAAGCTTTAATTTTTGCTACTCCGGCCGCAGCTTATATAGGGGAATCTATGGAAGGTCATCATTAGATACATTATCGGCCGCTTCGTGGTATTCCATCCCGATCAATTATACCTAACAATTAATCGGTCATCTACGAGAGGTCGTTGCGGTAGCAAAAGCAACTTCTGTGATATAATGATGCAGTAGCACCCCGCCTCTTCTCATTCCGTTTTTCCTTTTCTTGTTCTTTCTTTCCCTATCTCTTTCTTACCCTGCCCCAGCCTATCCGGTAAGAGTTATTCAATCAAAATTGACTAATCAAAGCTTACTAGTCAAGAAAAAAAAACACGAGAATTAGTCCTAGTTTTTCCTTAGTCCTGGTCTTTCCTGAGGTACACTAGTTGCAGGAACAAAAAAAAGAGACTTAAATAGTAGAGACTTTTTTCTCGAATTTGAGTTAATCGAATTGAAAACAGGGACTCATTTCTTATGTGAAAGTCAATGATACTAAGTCTCAGCAATGCCTGTGAGATAAGCTAATGGAAATTTAAGCCCCAAGTGATTCAAATTCGGGATTAGCCCCCTTGTTCTGTAGAAATGCAAAGTAATATTGAATTTGTATGCCAGGCCTTTTCTCTATTCCCTTTTCTTTCTTCTATGGAAAAAAGAAGGAATTGTGATAAGAAAGTAGAAAAGGTTCCCATTCCGCTGAACCCGGTTCATCAAAATTAAAAAAGAATAGGAGGATATTAATACGAATCCCTTGGTTTCTGCTGCTTCTGTCATTGCCGCTGGATTAGCCGTAGGCCTTGCTTCCATTGGTCCTGGTGTCGGTCAAGGAACTGCTGCTGGCCAAGCAGTAGAAGGCATTGCGAGACAACCAGAGGCGGAAGGTAAGATTCGAGGTACTTTACTCTTGAGTTTGGCTTTTATGGAAGCCCTTACAATCTATGGATTGGTTGTCGCTCTAGCACTACTGTTTGCAAATCCCTTCATTTGATTTCGTTTTGTTAAAAAGAAAAAAGGTTTCCTCCTATTGTTTTTCCCTCCGGGAAAACATCCAGTAGAAGATGATCGTTCAATATCATTGATTGGTTCAGGCTTTTAACATTCCTCCCCCCCCACCCTATCTTTTTGAGAGCTTGCATTTTAACAATTTGGAAGCGCCAAGGAGGTTGGTGGGGACGAGACCACAAACCAGCGGTTTATCTTCGATGAAATATTTTATCTGAATTTTTTTGAAACTTCCTATTTCCGGGAAAAATCTTTTTCTTTTTTTATTCCACCCCAAGCTGAATTAGAACTTACTTAAAGCCTTTTTAGGAGGGTAGAAAACGTGGGAAGTATAGGCAATATGACTGGTTTTTCAAGCAGTTGCACCCTAGCTACAAGCTTCGGTTTGAACACCAATATCTTGGATATAAACCTGATTAACTTGGTCCTAGTTTTAGGTATATTATTTTATTTTGGAAGGGGAGTGTGTGCGGGTCGTTTATCCGAGTGAGATAACCGGAATTTACCAGTTGCATTTGGAACAAAAAGAAGTGCACAATCTCGGCGAATTACTTGCGAATTGAGCCATGTTACGCAAGAACCAGAGCATTTCGTAGAATCAAATGAAATCTCATTTTTTGCATCGATTGATTTGAAGTATCAGTAATATGGTTAGAGCTGATTTCTTTCAAGTCTCTGTTGAAATTAGTTAGAGTCTCTTCTCCTAGACTTTGCTCGAATTACAAAGCATAGTCAGAAATATTTTCAATATACAACACTCATATTGAAAAGAGTTTCGTTCATATCAAAATCAAGTGGAGAGAGCCTCAAATCAACAGGACTATTTAGATCTTGTTCAATTTAATGACTAGACAGCCCATATTCATGATATAGATACCATTCGGAAGAAACGATTCTGGCTGCAAGAAGCATTATTAGGAAGAGCCCACAATCATTTTTTCTCGATACCTATTTAGGTAATAGACAAATCTAGATATCTTGAAAGGAGGAAAGGAAGATGTGAATAAAATGGCAGGTCCGTAGGAGTACTGAATTTTTCAGTATGAAATAGTACGGGCGAGAGAGCCGAATGAGTTGAAAGATTCATGTTCGGTTCGGGAAGAGATCATAAACCTTCGGAAATCAAAGTTTTATGATCGACTTTCATTGATCAATCTGTTAGAAAATCGTGAAAGAACGATCCGCAATACTATTCGAGATGCAGAGGAAAGATACGAGGAAGCTACTGAGAAACTTAGAAGAGCCAAAACTCGCTTGCAACAAGCAAAACAAAAAGCCGATGAGATTCGCGTAACTGGATTGACGCAAATGGAAAGAGAGAAACGGGACCTTGTCGATGCGGCAGACGAGGATTTGGAAAAATTAGAAGAAAGTAAAAATTTTACTATTCGATTTGAAAAGCAACGAGCCATTGAACAAGTTAGGCAGCAAGTCTCTCGTCTTGCTTCTGAAAGAGCTGTTGAAAATTTGACTAATCGTTTGGATAACGAATTGCATCTGCGCATGATTGATTACCATATCGGCCTACTCAGGGCAATGGAAAACACAGCTGATTAGCTGTAGGTCTCATTCTTCAGGAATATACTTAACGGATGCTAATGGTAATAAATATTCGGCCTGACGAGATTAGCAGTATCATTCGCAAGCAGATTGAGGGATACTCCCCAGAAATGGAAATTGTTAATACTGGCACTGTACCTTAAGTGGGAGATGGAATAGCCCGCATTCATGGTTTGAACAAAGTAATGGCTGGTGAATTGGTAGAATCTGAAGATGGTACAGTAGGCATCGCTTTGAATTTAGAATCTGATAATGTTGGCGTTGTACCGATGGGCGATGGTTCGACCATACAGGAGGGGGGTTCCGTAAAAGCAACGGGAAATATTGCGCAAATACCAGTCAGTAATTCTTTCCTAGGTCGCGTTGTAAATGCTTTGGCCCAACCCATCGACGGAAAGGGTCAAATCCCAGCTTCTGAGTCTAGATCAATTGAGTCTCCCGCACCAGGAATTATTTCAAGACGTTCCGTATATGAACCTTTACAAACAGGTCTTATTGCTATTGATTCTATGATCCCTGTAGGACGGGGTCAGCGCGAGTTGATTATCGGAGATAGACAGACGGGTAAGACCGCAGTAGCTACGGATACTATTCTGAACCAAAAAGGTCAAGGCGTTATTTGTGTCTACGTGGCCATCGGTCAAAAGGCTTCTTCCGTAGCTCAGGTAGTAAATACCTTTGAGGATCGTGGTGCTATGGAACACACTATCGTGGTATCGGAGACTGCAAACTCTCCAGCTACGTTGCAATACCTTGCTCCTTATACAGGAGCAGCTCTGGCCGAATACTTCATGTACCGCAAGCAACACACTTTGATCATTTACGACGATCTTTCCAAACAAGCTCAGGCTTATCGTCAAATGTCTCTTCTACTTCGAAGACCACCAGGGCGCGAGGCATATCCCGGAGATGTTTTTTATTTACATTCCCGTCTTTTAGAAAGAGCGGCTAAATTAAGCGTTCAGCTAGGTGAAGGAAGTATGACTGCCCTTCCCATTGTCGAAACCCAAGCTGGAGATGTTTCAGCATACATACCGACAAACGTTATTTCGATCACCGATGGACAAATCTTCTTATCAGCAGATTTATTTAATGCTGGAATTCGACCAGCAATTAATGTAGGAATCTCCGTATCCAGAGTAGGTTCTGCTGCTCAGATAAAAGCGATGAAACAAGTTGCTGGTAAGCTAAAACTTGAACTGGCGCAATTTGCGGAATTGGAAGCTTTCGCACAATTTGCTTCTGATCTCGACAAGGCGACTCAGAATCAATTAGCGCGGGGTCAGAGACTGCGCGAATTACTGAAGCAGTCTCAATCGGCTCCATTATCAGTGGAAGAACAGGTGGCTACTATTTATACTGGAGTCAATGGATATTTGGACGTACCAGAAGTTGAACAAGTTAAACAATTCTTGGTTCAATTGCGTGAATATATAACAACTAATAAACCTCAATTTGGTAAAATTATTTGTTCCACCAAAGTATTGACAGAAGAGGCAGAGACTCTATTAAAAGAAGCTATTAAGGAATATACAGAACTTTTTCTACTTCAAGAAAAGTAATTTGAGATTGTTGCCCGATAACCGGCTTGGTCAGGATATATGAAAGAGATTCAACAATCGTTTGTCATGATTGTTCTGTCATTATTCTCTCCCGGTCAATTGTAGCATGTTTACGCCCAATAGGATTTGAACCTATACTAAAGGTTTAGAAGACCCCTGTCCTATCCATTAGACTATGGGCGTTACCCCCCTTCTTTTTCTTTTCTCTCAAAATTCTCTTTTGGATGACCTATAAGCCCCACTCAAAAAACGAATGGTTTTGTCCCTTCGTTATATGGTGGGGCCAATCAGGTCGAGCTCAAATCAATTGAGAACTCGGCAAAGGTTTATAAATAACAAGAATTTATTTCATTTTGTGTGGTCGATACAATAAATAGCGGGTAGCGGGAATCGAACCCGCATCAGTAGCTTGGAAGGCTAAGGGTTATAGTCGATGCTATTTGATGTTTTTAGCACCTCTAATTCAAAACCGAACGTGAGAGTTTCCCTTCATTCGGCTCCTTCATGGAATAGGAAGAATAGGAAACCCCTTAGAAATTTGGTATAGATAAATCCAACAGAGTCTAATTGAAAATATTTGAACTTTTTACTCTATCTATTCATGAAAAGCAAAAAAACCAGAATTTTTTTTTGAAACTCTAACGAGTTCTTTTTATATCCTCCTTTCAATTTTTTTTTCTAATTTGGATATATAGATATCACTAGATTGAGGCATTCACGGCATCTATGTCAGTCTATTTTCTTTGTACCTCATAAAGAAACGGTACTTCCTAGATGATCCTTCTAAAAAAGAACTTTGTGATTACCATTATCAACCCCAGAAAATCAATACCGGAGTGGATCAATCATCATTAATTAGGTTATTCTGCTTTAGTTACTTCGTTCTTCACTTCCTTTGAACACATTCTTTAGGGTAACATCTCTCACCGAATTGCGGAAAATTGTATTGGAAATGCTCGGCAATCCCGGTAAACCAAGATGAACCTTTTGCTACTATCGGAATCAGAGATTGAATCTGATGTTTAGTGACGATGAAATGAATGTTTTGGGTCGCTACCCATAGAATCTTCAGTAACTGTTTAGAATTTTTAGCTTCTAAAAGAGTTCCGCTTTGTTACTCTGAATGAGCAATAATCTCGTTTCTACGAGCTTTCAGAGATACAGGAATAAAATTTTCTGACCAAGTTTTGGCACAGAAAAATATAGAAACTTTTTGGAAGTAAAGATTTTCAATAAAGTCGGGAATCAAATTGAGGGATCTCCCAACTGGTTCTATTAGAAACGAAACGAGTCGCACTTTTACCACTAAACCATACCCGCAACATGATTATTCTATCATACAAAAGTGGTTTTTGTCCAATATTGATTCTTGGTAAAAATTGATTCATTGTATGTGTGGGGGAACCCCCCCCCACTTAATGGACATTCTTCAGATTCCACAAATTGCGAGGAGGTATTCACCTCTATTATTGAATTGATCTTCTAGAATCACAAATTTCCCTTTCTAACAGCTAATAAAGCAATTACTAATGGTCCTGATATTACTATCAACATCAGAACAGTCAGCTGTGCAACAATTTCTAGATTCATTATATTTCCTTACTAATGTATTCAGAAATGTTTCTCAAAATTTTTTTTGAATTAGAACCATTCTTTCATTTTCTCTCACCCCGTCTCTCTTATTAGGGTCACATGAGCCCTTCTAGACTAAATAGGATCCAATTTTGTATAGCCACGAGTAATAAAGACTGGTAGAATGAACAAAAGGAGAGCAATTTACGAACATTTGAGAATCTCGTGTGTTCTTTTCATGCCGTTCCCCGCTCTTCAAAAGAGAAGTAATAAATAGGAGGATTCTGATTCAATGGCACCAGTCTCGGACATCGAAATCATTTTGGCTCTCATTAGTGCTTTCGGAACAAGTCTTTTAGCCGCAAGACTCGGCTTCTCATTATATCGCTAATCAATTCCGGAATTGACAGAAGAAAGGCCCGGCCCATATTTTTGGTTGGGCCGAAAAACCCTGCTGGATCCGGTTCTGAATAACAAATCAATATCAGAATTTGAATTAATATCTTTTGATTCCTCCTTTATTCTCAAAAAATTGGGGTAAATAAAAGGAAATTTTTTTTAGAATTTGATCCAACGTGTTCTGTTGTGAGTTTCTAAATACATCAATTTTTAGCTACCGTTGCTATAGACTTCCACCTGACTTTCATGGTAAATTGCAAGAAGTTCTTTTTTTTTTCTTTACGGAGAGATGGCCGAGTGGTCTAAAGCGTCGGATTGCTAATCCGTTGTACATCTCGTATGTACCGAGGGTTCGAATCCCTTTCTCTCCCACTCCTTCTCTTCCAAGAAGGAAATGATTTAATAATTGCATCAATTTTTAAAATAACCTTCTGGGATAGGTTTATTCCTTACGACCAGGGTTTCGCCCGGGGTCGTTCGATAGAAATCCAAAAACGAATAGAGAAACAAAAAAGATAACTACTGTATAGACAAATAGCTTAAGAGTAAGCATGACTTAATCTCCTGATCGTAACTATGATTATAGAGTGGGATATATCCCGTATCTTTGCACCCCCTTTTTTTCACTCCATTCTTGAACTTGACGGGGGGATCACAAGAAAAAAGATTAGTAACTTGATGAAAGAATCGTTTCAGGGATAAAGAATCTTTCGTTAGACAATCTTCGTTTTTCATAAAAAAAGATTAATCTTTTTTTTTCACTCAAACCATTTTGGTCCTGATCTGGAAGAAAAAAAGGGGAACAAAAGAAAAAAAAGAGGAGGAAATTTTAATAAAATGATTAGTCAAACAATAGAATTTTCAAATTCCGATTTTTGGAATGACTCCTTAGCGGAAACTGACCGCGGCTTGCCACACAAAAGCTAAAAGGAGAGAAAACACTGGTATGACTGGCATTACATCCACAATTGGATCAAAAATAGCATAAGCTTCTGGTAATTTAGCAAGAAAAGCATCACTCGATTGAAGATAACCCTCTAGATACATATTTGACGGAACTAGCATTTTCATTCTCCAGTGACAAAAAATTCTCTTTTTACAGGGTAATTGGTTAATCACCAAATATATACTATTACACAATTTTTCATTCTAGTAGATAGGATAGACAAGGACACCTATTTTTTTTTCTCCCCTTCTTTTTTTGCATCAATACTATTATAATAAAAAAATGTTTAGAGTGGATTATTTCTTTTACTATTTAGTAGTATAAACTCTCCCTTCTTCTTTCTTACTTTTGTCCAAAGTAGGATTGTTTTTAAATAAAGATAAAAAAAAATTGTAAATCGAAAAGAGTAGGTTGACATAGAAGAAAAATTATAAGATACTGAATGTACCAACCAATTGTGGGGCGTGGCCAAGTGGTAAGGCAGCGGGTTTTGGTCCCGTCACTCGGAGGTTCGAATCCTTTCGTCCCAGATTCTGCTATTTGGCAAACGCGCCCCACGGAGCGGAGTAACCATGGGGTGAACAAAGGGAAAATATTCTAGAGTCATAACGCATCGGTTTTAATTCTAACTATTGCCTTTTCCTTTTCAAAGAAAACCTCTTTCTTTGATGAAGACGATTTTTTGGGCTGGATACAGCAATGGGTCCTTGTATGATGCAGGGAAATTCTATTGGATGAATAGAAAGATAAATAGAGGAATTGGTATGAAACTAGCCTATTGGATGTACGCCGGTCCCGCCCATATTGGTACTTTAAGAGTAGCCAGTTCCTTCAAAAATGTACATGCTGTAATGCATGCTCCTCTCGGAGACGACTATTTCAACGTAATGCGTTCCATGTTGGAAAGGGAAAGAGATTTTACACCGGTAACTGCTAGTGTAGTGGACCGCCACGTATTAGCACGTGGATCCCAAGAAAAGGTGATTAATAATATAACTCGAAAAGATGAGGAATAACGTCCCGATTTGATTGTACCGACACCCACATGTACCTCTAGTATCTTACAAGAAGATTTGCAAAATTTTGTTGATCGAGCCTCGATCTCTTCCACGTCAGATGTAATCCTTGCAGATGTTAATCATTATCGAGTCAATGAACTCCAAGCAGCAGATAGAACTCTGGAACAAATAGTTTGCCATTATTTGATTGAAGCTCGTAAGCAAGGCACATTAAGTCGATTTGTAACCGATGCACCTTCAGCAAATACTACAGGAATTTTTACGTTGGGTTTCCACCATCAACACGATTGTCGTGAATTGAAACGTCTATTGCAAAGTTTGGGGATCTTGGTCAACCAAATAATTCCAGAAGGAGGATCTTTGGGGGATCTAAAGGATTTACCGAGAGCTTGGTTTAATATAGTTCCTTACCGTGAAGCGGGCTTAATGACAGCGATTCTATTAGAAAAAGAGTTTGGCATGCCTTACGTATCAACCACTCCAATGGGAATCTTAGATATAGCCGATTTCATAAAACAGATTGGGGAATATGTCAATGCTTGGGCTCCCGTCTTGTTGGGAACGACTGTTGATTTTGAGCCATACGTCGGGAATCAAACTAAATTTGTTTCACAAGCAGCCTGGTTTTCAAAATCTATTGATTGTCAGAATCTGGGCGGAAAGAACGCAGTAGTTTTTGGGGATGCGACCCATGCAGCCTCTATTACTAAAATACTTGCTAAAGAAATGGGAATTCGTGTCAGTCGTTCGGGTACGTATTGCAAACATGACTCGCAGTGGTTCCACGAGCAGGTCCAAGGCCTATGTGATGAGATACTCATCACGGAAGATCACACTGAAGTGGGGAATGCAATAGCTCGTATAGAGCCCTCCGCTATATTCGGGACTCAAATGGAACGCCACATTGGTAAACGCATTGACATTCCTTGTGGGGTCATTTCCTCACCGGTTCATATCCAAAATTTTCCATTGGGATATCGACCTTTTTTAGGTTACGAAGGAACAAATCAAATAGCTGATTCAGTTTATAATTCATTCAATTTGGGCATGGAGGATCATTTATTAGATGTGTCTGGTGGTCATGATACGAAGGAGGTTACTACAAAATCATTATCCAACGGAAAAGATCTGGATTGGACCCCTGAAAGTCAATTGGAATCAAGTCGAATACCTGGTTTTGTTAGGGGAAAAATAAAGAGAAATACTGAGATATTTGCAAAACAAAATAATATATCAAAGATTACAATCGATGTTATGTATGCAGCTAAAGAAAGACTAGGCTCTTGATTGAAATTAAGTCCTTTAATGCTGTTTTCGGGATTAAATCCGAAACTTTCTTTTTTGTCCCCCAAGGCAAGGCAACGAGTGAAAGTTGATAAATTGACGGTCGGAAACTGATAATTTTGAATATCTAACAATAGGATAATCCTTAAATTCCAGATATTATGGTAAAACCTCGTTTAAAAAGATATGGTGCAAAGCGACGTGTGACTCGGTTATCGGGATCGTTTTTGCGGGAAGCAACAACCGCCATTTCTACACATTCGGAATGTTTTCACTTCAACATTTGTGAAAAGCTCCTCTTTATTAAATGAAACTTGAAAAATAATATTGTATTTTAAGAATTAAGTTTCCTACGATAGAAGAAAAAAATATCTATGGTTATTTCTGTAAAACGAGACTACTAACCTTCGTAAGTCCACGATTGTTCAGAATCAAGACACTGTCATTTCATATTCCAATCGAGACTTTTTATTCCATGAAATGCAATGGATCAAATTAGTTTCATTGGATAAAAACGATGAATCGTTGACTGAGACCAAATGCTGGAATTTATGTAGCATTTACATCTAAGGGTTTCCAAGACATGGAAGTGGTGTTCTTTTGTCTAAAGTGGGTCAGCTGTGGGGATGGATTGTCGCAACTATTTCCTGAATGTCAACAAAGATCCGGGAAGCGAGGTTAGAACCTAAGGATATATAAAATAATTCCATGAACGAGGGAATACCAAACAAGTACGCAAAAAATGAAATTTCTTTTTCTTTTTTCGTTCCGTGATTTAATGCAAATAAAAAGGTTTGGTGAAAGATGATTCAATTTATAGATGAAGGAACTTTATCTAAAATATAGATGAATCAAAAGCTTTTCGGTTTAAAAGGTGGCGGTGAAACAGTAGCTGAGTTTTACCTATTTTATGAAACTGTGGCTAGAGCCGTATGAAGCAAAAACTTCATGTGTGGTTCCCTAGGAGGAAAGGGAAAGCTTCCAACTGACTATCCTGATACGCCGTTTATCGAATAGTCGCAATTGATTCTCAGTTCCGACGAGAGGGTAAAGCCATTCAGGAGATTGGTTTTTACGATCCGCAGAAGGAACAAACCCGTTTAGACATTCGTGCTATTCAATTCTTTTTGGAACGGGGGGCTAAAACAACAGAAACTGTTTGTGATATATCGAAACGAGCGAAGTTATTTGATCAGGCGAATACCTAATAATTTGAAATCATTTTTTTTCTTTTTGGGAGGTATCATGCAGTTCATTTACGCCTTATTGCGGATATCCCCTTATTATCCCTTTTTCCTTCTTACATGCTACATTTATGTAATATTTTTTACTATTTTACAACAAAATGTATTGAGATTGAGGATGGGATTTCTATTAGACATCAAATCTATTTTGACGAAAAAAATAATACAAAATCTTTTTCCTAATTGATGTGTGGGGGAAAGGAAGAAACATTGAGAATACAATTAATAAATAAATGGAATATTTAGATGGATAAGCCGCTGAGATTGGTGCTACTACTCGCTTACAAATACTTAGTTGAGGCTTGTTAGCTGATTGAGCTTCTAATCCTCATACATACGGAAATTCAAATAGACTATGTTTTATCCGAATAGAAAAATCTATTCCCATCTGGATCTGCATGTTTAAAGAAAAGAAAGAAACAAATATTTAATATTCATTCGTAATTCGTATCGCATTTTTCAATATCTTAATTATTAATCTCTCGCTTATACTTTTTGGAGTAAAAATTTTGTAATATTTATCAATAAATAGAAACAAGAAAAAATTATTGATTTGCAAAATTTTTGTCAAACTCATTGCTATTTCATCATCGAATTTATCCGAGAAGATCTAACTGATGAAACAGATTTGCTTAAAAAGAAATAATGGTAGAGTGAAATACGAATCAGGAATAAAAATTTGTGCGATGGAAGTCCCTCCTACTAATGATTCAACCAGACTCACTCTTGTTTTTGAAAACTTGATGTTTCCTTACCTACTCGATAAATTGCCTAAAGGCTTATTAATGATTAAAAGAAAAAATTGATACGTAGGAATAAACTGGTTAATTCTCCGGAAGAACCAAGTATGCATCCAAGTATTTGGAAATCTATATTCAGATGCATATGATTATCTATGTATCTCTATCTATCTCTATCTATATCTGGAAGTACTTACCGGGAACCATATTGAACTCCTGACTGTTTGTAACCTTTCCCTTCTCGACAATCTATTTCTTCCTAATCGTATTAAATTTATGTTTAATGATGAAAAAAAATTATTTTTCTCTATGTATATTCCGTGATGAGGGTCGACAGTCAGAAACAAAAATCTTGTGTTACCCAAGCACAAGGTCCGACGCATAAGAGGTGACTGCTATGAGCCCGTCGCATATATTTTCATTCAGTACTAGTGAATTAGAAAGTAGAAGGATCATAAATTGGAACCAAAAATGTTTTTTGCATCTGTACGTTTTTCAAGATGATATCTATCCAACCGCTTGGACTCATTTATCGGGTGAACTACGCATGAGTCCAATTGGAAAGACCAATTTCCATGCCAGATATAGCATCATTTCTGTAAAGCGTTTAATTAGTAAAATGCGTCAACAAAATTATTCAAAACTTTTGTTTTTTGAATATGATCGAGATCCATCTGAAAATCTGGGGAGCGGTCCTTATTTCAACGCACTTCTCAAGGGAATATTTATAGCCCTCGAAATTTGTCTTTCGTCCCAGACAAATCTTTTATGCTTAGAAAAAAGTAATGAATGGAAATCTTTTCGATCTATTCATTCAATGCTTTTATTTATGGAAGATAGATTCCCACAGTGCAATAATATCTTGGATGTAAAAATTTCCCATCTTCTTCATTCGGAGACTTTGATTCGAACATTTCGTCGACAAGTCCGAGATGTTTCGTTCTTGCATCTATTGAGATTTCGTTTTATTGAGTCTAAAAATAAGGAATTTTCTAAGCATTCATCTATTGAGGAAAAAAACATTTTATTTTACCTATTATTGAATTATCACATTTCTGAAATGGAATCTGTATTGTTGTCTCTATGGAAGCGACTTATTCCGACATCACAATTAAAATATTTTGCACTTAGATCTGATCAGAATAGCATATTTCAAAAAGATAGAGGCAAGCTCAAATTTTCTTTAATTCCATTAAATAATGACTATCTACAAGTCGAGGGTTCGTGTGTGCATTATGGAAGATACAAAAATCAATTTTTACTAGTTTTTACAGGAATCGAAGATTTAACCGATAAGTGGATCTTTCACATTTTGATGGTCATACAGTATTATTTTCATTCTCGGATCCACCTTCGTCGAATAAATAGTAAGAAATTATCAACTAGTTCTAGTTTAGTATTGGCTTATTCTTTAGGTATTCAATCGATGAGTAAAAAAGTTCAGGTTCTCTTTGTCGGAGAATCTTATGGCACCTCTATTATTTCCAAGGGATTTCTACCTAAAGTTCCAACTTTACCTTTAATTAGATTTATGGAAAAGGAGGGATTTCGTGATAGTACTGGGCATCCAGTCAGTCGATCGGATTGGACTCTTTTAACAGATAGTGATATATCAAAAAGGTTTGTCCATCTTTGGAAAATTTTTTCTCGCTACTATAGTGGATCAAGAAGCAGGGATGGGTTGCGTAAATTGAGATACATACTGCGCTTCTCTTGCGACAAAACCTTAGCTTGTAAACATAAAAGTACAATTCGTTTGATCCGACAAAAATTTGATTCGGGGACATTTCTAAAGATTTCACCAAAGAATCGAGGACCACATTTTTTGTGCTATAAGGAGAGTATCAAGAGTAATCAAAGGTTTCGGGATCTAGATATTATTCAGCCCGTATCACTTACTAGTGATACGGATTGATCTTTTCATGGTAATATAGAAGATAATGATAGTTTGAAAAAAAAATAGCTATATATGTTTATTCAAATCTAGAAAGACAGATTTTTATGCGATGAACCAGAGATTACTCATTGCAATACAGGTTGGAATACGGGCATGATTTCGCAATGGCCTAGAAAATATTTTCAAAGAAATGTCTACAAATAGATTCTTTCTTTTTTTGAAGATTATGTGGGCTGGGATTGGTCGGTACATCGCACTGTGTACAGTGCTCTAACTCCTACGAAATAAAGACGTATCTAATTAAATTTTTATTGATTAGCAGTGAAATTTAGAAAAAGAAACTATTGCAATTTGAAACATTATCTCGATTTACATTACGAAAAATATTGATTTTTTTCCGTCAGGTAACTCATTAATTATTCCAGAATTTGTTTCAATCGCTTGTTCAATCACAACGGTTCTTGCTGATTCAGTGGTTAGGGGAAAAAACACACTCTTGGTTTACAGAATATCATTACTATATCTGTTAATTAGTATATTTCTTCTATTAGGTGGATGGGAAACCAAGCCCGTCCCAATTTTTTTTGAAACTTTGCAAATCAATCATTTTAGTAATTTTTTCAGATTATTTTTATTGATTCGTTTATCATTATCTGTTCTATTGTCGATTGATTATATACGTTGCACAAAAGCAGCTTTGTCGGAATTCCTACTATTTGTGTCAACTGCAGGCTTAGGAGGAACGTTTTTATGTTGCGCCAATGATTTGTTGACCATCTTTGTATCTACAGAATGTTTGAGTCTACCCTCCTATCTATTATCCGGGTATACAAAAAGGGACGCGAGATCCAATGAAGCAACTATGAAATTCTTATTGATAGGCGGGGCAAGTTCATCTACATTAGTTTATGGTTTTTCCCTTTCATACGGGTTATCCGGCGGAGAGATTCAGCTTGACAGAATAGCAAATAAACTTATTCTTAGTGAAATTACTAATTCTGCAGCAATATATACTTCTATGATGTTTCTCATAGCAGGAATTGGTTTCAAGCTATCATTGGTCCCTTTTCATCAATGGACTCCCGATGTATATGAAGGAGTGTGATTCGTTGTATTAAGAATTGATTTGTTTTTGTTCCAAAGTGCAGTTATACCGCACTCAATTGGAAAGTCAATAGTAAAAAAAGCTTACAGACATATGAGGAGTTTTTAAGTTCCCCCATATCAATTTGCAATTGAAGTTAGAACTCTTACCAAATATTATGCAACCGATGACATCTTATGAAGAGTAAAGCAGAGTTGTAATAAATATAATGTCGAAGTTTTTCGCTCATTCTGGATTCTCATAATATTCTATTAAACTATCAGGGGTAGAAACTACAAAGAATTTCTCTTGTTAAATAGTTCTTATCATTTTTTCTTCCTGCTATCTATACTCCGTTTTTTCATTGTTAAAAAATTAGTTTGAGAATCTAACTCATTCGTTCCATTCTTCGGAAACTTATGATGAAACATGAACATTCGCTAGTGGGAAAAACTGCCCTAAAATAATGATAAAAAAAACTTATGTCTTTTTGGAACGATAAAAAATCGTACTCAATATATCTACATATTTACTTTAATTTCATTTGAATAAGTTTGTATCTGTTTCTACGCAAAACAAGAAATAACTGTCTAGTATATTTGTTTTCGTC